AAGTATAACAATGAATGTTGGATTTGGTCAATTAATACTAATAGCATTAATGGGGCTTTTGCTATTTGGTAATTTACCTAAAATGGCTAATGAACTTGGCCGAAGTATTTTAGGTTTTAAAAAAGGATTAGAAGATAAAAAAACTGAAAATAAAAAAGATAATTTAAAGTCTTCTACTTAAATAAATATTTTTAGAGCTATGTTTAAACAAACATCAATTAGCACCTTTTCATTAGATATTAATAAAGGAGAAAAGAAGCTCCAAACTAATATAAATTTAACACTTAAACCCGGTAGCGTATGCTTTCTAGATGGGGCTAACGGTTCCGGTAAAACAACTATGTTACGAACTCTTTTAAACCTTCAGCCAAAGTTTAGAGGAATTCTTAAAAATAATTATTTCAAAACCTTTGAAGGGCATTATGTATCCAATAGCCACCCGTTTGATGACTATTTAACTCTACACGAAAATTTATTAAGCTGGTGTGGAGCACCTTCAAATCAGTATACTCAAGAAGAAATGGAAAAATTTCTGATTCTATTTGATTTGCACCATAAAATCGAAGTCCCATTCGGTTTATTATCAGATGGACAAAAGAAAAAAGCAAATTTAAGTCGACTTCTATTGCACCCTCTTAAACTCTGAATCCTTGATGAACCAGCTGTTTTTTTGGATCAGAAATCTTTTCAGCTTTTGATTAATCTTATGAAAGAGCATCAAAAAAGGGGCGGCATTAGCCTTGTGATTACTCACATTCCTTTTACCATTTCAAATAGCTATTTTTTAAAATTTTAATACAAAAGCATTCTACCAAAATTTTATTTATGATCACTTTAAGTTTAATGCATTATCTTGCAGTTTCGTTAGTATTATTCCTTATTGGCATATGCGGTATTTTTTTAAATAGAAAAAATATTATTTTAATGTTAATGTCAATTGAAGTTATGCTACTTGCGATTAATTTTTCTCTCATTGTATTCTCTGTTTATTTAGACGATGTGATGGGTCAATTATTCTCTTTACTTGTTTTAACCGTAGCTGCTGCCGAGTCAGCTATCGGTTTAGCTATTTTAGTTATTTATTATAGAATTCGCGGAACAATTTCAATTGATCAAATTAATTTAATTCGAGGTTAACTGTATTATATTAAAAGCTACCTTTAGCGATCTATTCAATATTATCCAAAGCGATATTTTACAAAAAAAATTATGTACAGCCAAGAATATGGACTTATTTTAACCTTTATTGTTTTTAGTTTAATCCTTTCAGCTATTATTTTAATTCTTTCCTATGCCCTTGCATCACAGGGAGCTGATGCAGAAAAAGTATCAGGTTATGAATGTGGTTTTACACCATTTGACCAAGCCCGAAATAAGTTTGACGTTCGTTTTTACTTAGTTGCGATTCTTTTTATTATTTTTGATCTGGAAGTTAGTTTTTTATTTCCATGGGCAATATCATTAAGTCAAATTACAATTTTTGGCTTTTGAACAATGATGATTTTTCTAATAATTCTAACAATAGGTTTTATTTATGAGTGGAAAAAAGGGGGGCTTGAATGGCAATAGTAAAATTTATTTAATTTTAATTGTATGCCTTTGAACAAGTTCATTCATTATTTAAATTCGTAAAAACCAAGCCCGAACTGAAGAATTAATTTTGATTTTTGTATTCTAAATTTTATATAGTATACGTAAAAAAGAAATATAAATTAATAAACAAAGAGAGGCTTCTTTTCCTTAAACGGGAGTGTTGTTAGACTTTTGTTCATTTTCTTCGGAAAATGGGCGTTTGTAACCCTCAATGGCATCCGTCGGTTTATACCAATGGTCCAGCCGGTGGCTTTTTTCAACAAACCATAAAGATATTGGTACTCTTTATTTAATTTTTGCTGCTGCTGCCGGTATTGTGGGTTCAATTTTTTCCTTACTAATTCGGCTAGAACTGGCGCATCCCGGTAATCAAATTTTGGGGGGCAATCACCAGCTGTATAACGTTATTGTTACGGCACATGCCTTTCTTATGATTTTTTTCCTAATTATGCCGGCTCTAATTGGGGGTTTTGGTAACTGGTTTGTACCTATGATGATCGGTGCTCCAGACATGGCTTTTCCTCGACTTAATAATATTAGCTTCTGGCTACTCCCTCCAGCTCTTATTTTGCTGGTTTCATCATCCCTTGTTGAAGTAGGTGTGGGTACAGGTTGGACTGTTTATCCCCCTTTAGCAAGTATTCAAGCCCACTCAGGTGCTGCAGTGGACTTAGCTATTTTTAGCCTGCACCTTGCAGGTATTTCCTCAATTCTGGGTGCTATTAACTTTATTACGACCGTAATCAATATGCGTTTACCAGGTATGTATGCGCATCGAATTCCTTTATTTGTTTGGTCTATCTTTGTTACAGCAGTTCTTCTTCTTTTGGCTGTGCCTGTTCTTGCAGGCGGTATTACAATGCTGCTGACAGATCGAAATCTAAATACCACTTTCTTTGATCCTGCAGGTGGCGGTGATCCGATTCTTTATCAACATTTATTCTGGTTCTTTGGACATCCTGAAGTTTATATTATTATCCTGCCAGCTTTTGGTATTATTAGCCATGTTGTGAGCACATTCTCATCTAAACAGGTTTTTGGTTATATTGGTATGGTTTATGCCATGTCTTCAATTGGCTTACTGGGTTTTATCGTATGGGCGCACCATATGTATACAGTAGGTATGGATGTGGATACCCGTGCTTATTTTACAGCCGCTACAATGATTATTGCCGTACCAACTGGGATTAAAATTTTCAGTTGGATTGCAACAATGTGGCACGGTACAATTCGACTTTATACGCCAATGATGTTTGCTGTTGGTTTTATTTTTCTATTTACTTTAGGGGGTGTTACTGGTGTAATTCTATCTAATTCTGGTTTAGACGTATCATTGCATGATACATATTATGTAGTTGGGCATTTTCACTATGTTCTTTCAATGGGGGCGCTATTTGGTTTATTTGCAGGTTTCTACTATTGGATAGGTAAAATGACGGGTGCTCAATATAACGAAACACTTGGTCAAGTGCATTTTTGGTTAACTTTTGTGGGTGTTAATGTTACATTTTTTCCAATGCATTTTCTAGGTCTTGCAGGAATGCCTCGACGTATTCCAGATTATCCAGATGCTTTTGCAGGTTGGAATGAAATTGCATCATTAGGTTCTTTAATTTCAATTTTTGCTGCACTGTTTTTCTTCTATGTGGTGTTTGAAACTTTCACCTCAGGCCGTGTTTGTCCTAGAAATCCATGGAAATTAAATCCAAAACTTGGTTAAACTTTATTGTGAATTGTATCAAAATAAAATTCAATTTTAAATTGAATTTTGTATGATACCCCTATTTAAACGCTTGTCATAATAAAGGCAAAGGCACCAGGATTAGAGCACGTGGCTTAGCATAGAAAGGACAGGTGGCTGAGCGGCTGAAAGCGTTGGTCTTGAAAACCAATATATGGTATTCCCATATCGGGGGTTCAAATCCCTCCCTGTCCGATTTTATTTATATTAATTCAATATGGTTAAAAAAATTGAAAATCATATGCAAGAATTAAAAATTCGTGGCTATCACCTGGTTTTTTGTTATATGTTTACCCTATTACTGTGCTATATTAATTCTCAAGAGCTCGTTTATTTAATAAGCAGACCCCTTTTACTACAAACAACCAGTGTCATTGGCGAATCCTCCTTTATTTTTACCTCAATCTTTGAAGTATTTTTTACCTACCTTTATTTAAGCTTAGTTTTAGCGGTGTTTTTTTGCATTCCAATATGTTTTTACCAAATTTGAGCTTTTTTGGTACCTGGTTTTTATCCAATAGAAAAAAAAACAATTTCATTTATTTTATCCAGCTCCTGAAGTTTAATATATTTGGCTTTTACACTGGGTTGGCATTTAATTTTACCACTTATTTGCAATTTTTTTTTAACATTTGAAATGCATAACCAATTAGAAAGTTTGATGAATATTGAATTACAAGCGAAAATTAATGAATATATTTATTTTACTTTAGATTTTATTGTTGTTTTTTCTCTTGCCTTTCAATTGCCTATAATCCTTTATCTTTTAATTTGGTATAAATTGATTTCACTCAAAGATTTAGAAAAAAATAGACACTATTCTATTATAATTATTTTGTCTATTGCCGCTTTAATTTCTCCACCGGATATTATAAGCCAATTATCAATTGGCTTTCCACTTTTTATTATATATGAAATTTCAATCATACTTCAAAAATTAAAAAACATTTACCTATAGACCAGAACTTTAAAACTATTTTTAAAAACTAATATAAAAACATTATTAAACATGCCAATTAAAGTTTATAAACCAAAAACACCTGGAACACGGGGTAAAATTTCTGTGTTAAAAAATACCTTATGAAAAGGGCGGCCTTTAAAATCTCTTGTTAGCTCTAAAATTCAAGCAGCAGGTAGAAATAATCAAGGCTGCATTACAGTATCTCATCGGGGTGGAGGTAATAAAAATCTTTACCGTAAAATTACTAATAAACGCCATCAACTAAAAGGTGTTTTACAAATTTGTCGTTTAGAATATGACCCAAACAGAAGCGGTTTTATTGCCCTTGTTCGGAGTGAACAGAGACAATTTTTTTATATTTTAGCGCCAGAAGGTATTAAAGTGGGTGATTTCGTGCAAACCCATAAAAAAGCTGAAATCAAAATAGGAAATACACTGCCTTTAAAGCATATGCCGAATGGATCATTAATTCATAACATTGAAATAAAACCAGGGAAAGGTGGCCAGCTAGTTCGGTCCGCAGGAACCGAAGCCATGCTAATTAAGAAAGATACAAAATTAGGAATGGCTTTAGTTAAATTGCCTTCATCCTCTTATATAAATATCCCATTAAAATGCTATGCTACTTTGGGTAAAGTTTCAAATGTGGATCATCAAAATATAAATTTAGGAAAAGCTGGAACTACTCGCCATTTGGGAATTCGTCCAACTGTCCGTGGTGTTGCCATGAATCCAATTGATCACCCCCATGGTGGAGGTGAGGGCAGATCCTCAGGGGGTAGACCTTCTGTAACACCTTGGGGTAAATTAACAAAAGGCAAGCCTACCCGCAAAAAGAAAAAATTTATTTTTAAAAAATCAACTTAAATTAATTACATATGGCAAGATCTCTATTTAAAGGGCCGTTTTGTGGATATTCAGTTATTAGAAAAAGCCACAAAAAAAATCAAAAAAAGCAAAGGTTAAAAATCTGGTCACGAAATTCAACTATCCTACCTATTCATAAAAATTTGTTTTTTCAAGTACATAATGGAAAAAATTTTATTCCGCTACATGTAACTGAAGACTGCATTGGTCACAAATTCGGGGAATTTGCTTCAACCAGAAAATCTGCGATTTTTAAAAGAAAAAAAATTCAAAAAAGATAACAAATTATGGGACAAAAAGTACATCCATTGGCTTTCAGAACAACAGCCCAAAAACCATGGGGCTGGAAAAATATATTCTATAGTAAAAAAAAAAACTATCCGGACATTTTTTTTGAAACTGAAAAATTGCGTAAATTTATAGAATCTGCTCTATATTACAGGCACCAGTATGTTACTACTGATATAATAATTTCACATTTAGAAAAAGAAATTAAGATATTTATTTACTTACTGGAGAATAAAAGTAAAAATAAGCAACAGAAAGTTCCATTGAATAATCACACACTTAAAGCACTTGCGACGGAACTTAAAAATCTTACAAATAAAAAAGTCGAATTAATTATAAAACCTAAAAAACAAAATTCCTTAAAAGCAAAAGCTATTGCCTACTGGATTACCCGTGATTTAGAAAATTATACAAAAGTAAACACATCCCTAAATCGTATCTTAAAACATGTAACTGCCTTAAAAAAAACATCACTGACTAATTTAAGAGGTATTAAAATTCAATGTTCAGGCCGCCTAAACGGCATAGATCGTGCTAAAAAACTAACCGTAAAAAGAGGAAATATGCCATTGCAGACCTTTAATGCAACAATTGATTACTGCCAATATAATGCACATACAATACATGGGGTTATTGGAATTAAAGTATGACTTTGTTGAAAAAATTAGTTTGTAATTTCATGTTTTAAATAATTTTTACAAAATAATAAAAGCCCACTAGCAAATACCGGTGGGCTTAATATAATATTATATAATAAAATTTTTATTATTTAATTCATACAATAACACTATAAAACTTATGTATCAACCCAAAAATACAAAATTTAGAAAATTTCAAAAAGGTCGAAATGCAGGCATAACAAACATGCAAATAGCCTATGAAAGTTATGCCATTCGTGCACAGGAGCCCAAACGAGTTACCGCACGACAAATTGAAGCAACCCGGCGAGCTATTGTGCGAAAAACGAAAAGGTTAGGTAAATTAATAATTAGAATTTATCCCCATAAACCTGTAACGTCAAAAGCTGTTGGTGTGAGAATGGGTAAAGGTAAAGGAACAACGGATTATTGGTGCGCCCCTGTAAAAGCAGGAGCTATTTTATTTGAATTGGGACGGGTTCCTGAAAGCCTTGCAATGGAAGCTCTTCGTTTAGGTATGGCAAAGTTACCTTTAAAAACAATAATTTTAAAAAAAGTAGACTTTTTAACAAAAACTAAATAAAATAAATGGTATTAAAAAAAAACTTATCCAATAAATTTAACGAAAATTTAATCCTCTCCACTTCTTTATTTATATTTTTTGCTTTCATCCTAGTTAATGCATTGGAATGAAATAAAGTTTTATTAAACTCCATAACCCCTAATTTATTATCTTTAATTATTTTATTACTAAATTTATTTTTTATAAATTCAATTTTTATAGATGATACCCAAAAAGAACGGGTAGAATTTGTATTAATTTATACAGGAGATTTATTTTTATATTTACTGAGAAAAATCATTGTTTTTTGATATAAAATTTATTTACCTTTAATTCCTTGAATTTTATGTGTTTATGGTGTAACTTCTTTAAATTTAAAAAATTTATTATTTATATTTGCCTCTTATTTTTTACTGACTTTTAATTATTCTATTTTAGGTATGCTAATTATGTTTTTAGGGCTAAGGATGACTCGATTTTGAAAGGAAATTTTACCTAAATTACTTTTAATACCATTTTCATTGCCTTCTTTTATATTTACATTATACATTTATGATTTTAAAAAACTAACTGTTATTTTATCATTAATTAGCCTATCTGTGTTCTATTTATTTATTTTAGAAAAAATAACACAAAATTTAAATATTTATCTCCTAACAAACTAATATCTGATAAGCTAAACTTTAATCATAAACAAATTTAGTTTAAACGAAAATTAACCGTCTCCGAAATACAATATGAATAAAAAAATATACCTATTGAGTTATGGCCAGCCTACAACTCTAATGAAATTAACTCATTTAATAATACCATGACTTTTATTTATTACAACGGCTTTTCTTTTAATTGCTTTTTATTTTATTTGTTATATTGCTCCCGTTGATGCCCAACAGGGCAATAATTATTATATTCTTTATTTTCATGTGCCATTCGCGTGACTGTCGTTGCTATTATACGTTTTTTTATCTTTAAACGCCTTTATCGAATTACTTGGTAAAAACTCAATTAGCCTTCCCCTAACATACAGTGCTTTAAAATTGGGTTTTATATTTACTTCATTAACTTTAATTACAGGTTCACTTTGGGGATTGCCTGTTTGAGGAGCATTATGGGTGTGGGATGCTCGATTAACCTCAGTATTTATTTTATGAATATTTTATATATTATCCTATTTCATTTTGCAAGCTTTTAAAAATAAAAAACAGGCTTTACATATAACATCAATTTTCATACTACTTGGTTTAATAAATATACCAATTATTAAATATTCAGTAACTTGGTGGTATACTTTACACCAGCAGGCGAGTATTAGCTTTATTCACAGCAGCATCGATTATCTTATGTTAACTGCATTATTTTTAATGTTTTTTGGATTATTACTATTTTGTATTATTTTTATATTAATTGAATTACGAATATACTTTTTACACTTAAAATTAAAAAATTATGTATCTTAAATTAGCCCAGATCCTATTAACTTTAACTTTTGTTTTAACTATTTGTATAATTCAATTATTAGTAAAAAATAATATAAAAAAAATATTTGATTTATTAAAAATTCAAGTTTTTTTAAATGGAACAAGTTTTTTTTTATATTTATACAATTATGCAAATTCAAATTTTTATTCAGTTGATATTGTTAATTGCACCCATCATTCTTTGCCACTATTTTATAAAATTGGAGCCATATGAAGTCATAACATTGGATCTTGGTTTTTATGGTGCTTTTTATTAAACAGTATTACTTTAATATGATATGCCCATATTTATAGGAGCCAAAATAATATTAAAATATTATTTTTACTTATCCAATTAAATATACAATTATCCTTTCTATTGCCCCTCTTAATTTTATTAAATCCTTTTACTGAAATTACATTCTTTTGCCTTCAAGGAAATGATTTAAATCCTATTTTACAAAATCCTATTTTAATAATTCACCCCCCTATTTTATATTTAGGTTATGCCTTAACTTTTATTATTTTTAGTTACACTGCAGTGCTTTATTTAAATTCTAAGTCGAGATTTGAAATTAAAAATTTATATAAGATTACTTTATTTGCTTGGTACTTCATTACAATTGGCATTGGACTCGGCAGTTGGTGAGCCTACCACGAATTAGGTTGGGGAGGCTGGTGGTTTTGAGACCCGGTTGAAAATTTCTCGCTAATAACGTGACTTTCAGTAACTTTATTTTTACACCATTTTTATTCTTCTGAGTGAGCAAATTATTGAAAAACCCTCTTCAGATCCACAATTGCACCTTTATCAGTTTTATTGGGTTTTTTTTTAACCCGCACAGGTATCTTAAATTCAGTCCATAGCTTTAATACAGATAAATCTATTTATTATGTAATTATAATTACAATTGCATTTATTTTTGCTTCGACTCTTTGGATATTTACCTATAAAATAAATTACACAGTACAGTTTAATTTTATGCCTATTAAAAATAAGATTAAAGAAAATATTAAACAAAAAACAATTTACTTAGACTGGCAGCCTAAAATTATATATATATATGTTATATTTTTAGTATTAAGTATATTGTTTCCTATTTTTTTTAATGGATTTAATTTAGATTTAGAATTATACTCCATCATTTCCACAGGACTGGCAATTACAATAATCTCTCTTTTTTTTCTCCATAAATTAGTAGAGTTTAAAAAGAAATATACATTAAAGTTATTTTTATTTTTTTTAGTATCTTTATTTATTTTAACTTATGTGTGAAAATATAATTTGAATTATAACCTTAGATTAATAGACCTGCAGCTATTGTTTTTTTTAAATGCCTTTATAATACTCAATAATGTTATTAAGAATAAAAAAAAGAATCTTTATAATGATGTTCATTTTTGAATATTTCTATTGATTAGTTTAATTGTCTGTGCCGCAACACAACAATACGAATATAATTTATTGGCAGTACCTGGAATTGGTTTTCAATTAGATCAGTTTTTATTTAATTTAAGGGGATTAAATATATTGGATAATACAGTTAAAAATCAATTATATTTATTAACTGATGTAAATATAAATGGAATTAAATCAGAATTTAATCTATTTCCTTCAAAATCTTTTTTTTTTGAACAAGGGGTTTTTAATAGTAGGGCTTCATTACTATCAAACTATTTTTATGATCTTTATTTGTATTTAGGAGAAGGTAACCCCTTTAATGGATATTTATTAAAAGGGTATTATAATCAATTTGTTGGATTATTTTTACCTGTATTTATATTAATTGTGTGTCTTATCTCTTTTAGATTAAAAAAATTGTTTAATAGCACTAGAAATAACCTAAAAATTAATTGGTATTAACGAGACGAGATACCAAATAATTAACTTTTTAAAATAAATAAAATGACCCAAAATCATAAAATTGCACTTGCCCATTATTCATCGTATCATTTAACGTGGCAACTCGCAAAAAAAATGAACATTAAAAATGTTCATGAGGTACCTAAAATACAAAAAATAATTTTAAGCACTTCTTCAAAACAACTGGTTACTCAAAAAAATCAAATTTCTATTCATTTTTATCTTCTAGAATTAATTGCAAACCAACGGGGCCTTGCCACCAGGACAAAAAAATCAATTTCTAATTTTAAAATAAAACGTGGATTACCCATTGGCGTAAAATTAACATTACGAAATTTAAATATGAACCAATTTCTTAATAAACTCATTCAATTTAATTTACCAAAAACAAAAAATTTAAACTTAATTGCTCAAAATTCATTTGATTCTAAAGGCAATTTTACGATCGGTTTAACTGATTTATTTATCTTTAAAGAAATAGAAAATGAGTATGAGTTGTTTAAATCTTTAAATGGAATAAATGTAACAGTTGTTCTAAACTCAAATAATATAAAAATAAATCGTTTTTTATTAAGAGGGCTTCTTTTTCCAGTAGAATTAAATTATTAAAAATACCTTCATTTATTTCTTTTTATAAATATTGCACATACTCCCTACGGGACTTGAACCCGTGTTTTTGCCGTGAAAGGGCAATGTCCTAACCCCTAGACGAAGAGAGCATATGCAATATTATTTATTAATTATAGGGGGTTTAACTTAAACCCCCCCCAATAATGGGAAATTTAAAATTTCTGTGCTCTTTAAAAAATTATGGTATAAAATTAAAAAGATGCCACAAAAAGCATTTTGTTTGCATTATTTTAATTTCCTAAAAAATTAAAATTAGGCGAAACAAAAAATATTTTTTTGTGGATTAAAAATAAAATTTTTTGCACTTATTTAAAATAGTATTCTTTTACGTAGAATAAAACGGATGAATTCAATCAAATTTTTTTAATGTCTAAAACTAAGATCACTCCCGAACAGCAATAGCTAATATTAAAGCCAAAATGTATTATTTTGTATAATGGAAGTGCCGGTTCTGCCCCCGGGTCCATTAAAAAACTTTCAATTAAACTTAAATCATCATATTTTCACGTCTGATAGGAGTCGAACCTATAACCCTTGGAGCCGAAATCCAATACTCTATCCAATTGAGCTACAAACGCATAATATTTAAAAAAATACATTTATGTGTAGGCAGTAACGGGATCGAACCGCTGGCCTCTTCGGTGTAAACGAAATGCTCTACCACTAAGCTAACTGCCCACACAAATCAAATTATAGGTATTGATTAAAAAATAATATATAAGATATTATGGATATTTTACTATGCCTACGCACATAAAACTAATGCCATTTTATGGCTTAATAAAAGCAAAGGAGCTGGGTATAAAAAAAAGAAAACAGTAACAAAGGTGCTTAATCCAAGTACTATTGAATTTTCTTTAGTTACAGAGTACAAAAATGTATGCTTTTTAATTTTTTCAAAATACATAATTTTAATAATTCTAATGTAATAGAAAGCACCCACAACACTTGTAAAAACACCAACAAGACAAAGAAAATATAATGAACTATTTACAGCTGCGGAAAAAACATAAAATTTGCTACAAAAACCTGCCAGCGGTGGAACTCCCGCCATAGAAAAAAAGATTAAAACCACTGTAATAGCTAAGACAGGATTGACTCTAGATAAATTAGCGAACTCCGCAATATATTTAATTAATTGACCACTATCTTGCTTTCTTAAAGATAAAACCACAGAAAAGACATTTACCATCATTAAAATATATATAAAAATATAAACAATTAATGATTGAGTCCCTTCAATGCTTCCTGCAGCTAATCCCATAAGGAGATAGCCAATATGGCCAATTGAACTGTACGCCAATAACCGTTTTATTTTAATTTGATAAAGAGCCCCCAACGTTGCGAATACCATTGAACTAATGGAAATAGCAATAACAGCGGGTTGCCAAAAAATAATTAAATCATAAAATGAGTAAAATGTTAAATGTAATAATAGGGAAAGCAATGCGATTTTTGGTACAATGGCAAAAAATGCTGTAATTGTTGTGGGAGCACCCTCATAAACATCGGGAGACCACATATGAAATGGAGCCGCAGCTAATTTAAAAAAAAGGGCAATCATTACAAACACAACCCCAACAAAGGCTCCTGAAATATGCATAACAAATAAATCGGGAGAGCCGCTAAATAGTTTTGCTAATTCATCGAAACCAGTTAATCCAGTAAAACCATATACCATAGCACAACCAAATAAAAGAAAACCAGATGAAAGAGCCCCCAAAACAAAATATTTAAGACCTGCTTCTGTTGAATATTCAGAATCCCGTTTAAACGCGGCTAAAACATAAAGAGAAAGACTTTGAAGTTCAATTGCAAGGTACATCGCGATTAAATCATAAGCAGATACCATAAGCATCATACCTAAAATTGCAAGCAATTTAATAACAATATATTCAAAAGCATTAATCTTATTTTTATCTAAATAATCTAATGAAATTAAAATAGAAGTGGCAGCAGATGCCAAAATTATCACTTTAACCGAAGATGTAAACGAATCCACAAGCAACAAATTATTAAAAACAACAATAAAATCAAATGGATTATTTATAGTAAGAAGCACTGAAATAAAAAAGGTTTGCAGGGATAACCAAGCAATTGGACGGATTAAGATAGGATATTTATATTCTTTTGACGAAGTATAAAAAATTCCATAACATAAAAGGTAAATAATAACCGTCGTTAAAAAAAGTTCAGGAAGAACTGCTTTAAAATGATTTTCAAAAATTTCAAAAAAATTCATGGATAATTTATTTGTGAATTTAAATAAAGCCCCTTTTTAGCCTTTAATATAATCGCTATAACTTAGACAAAAAGAAAGGGGCTTTTTTTATTAACCGCATTTTGAGTTGTTTATTTAAATTAAATTTTATATAAAATCTATTCAAATACGGCAGTAGTTTAAAAATTAAATGACTTACGGCTATTGTACATTGGGTAACCAATCGAATGCAACTAAAACACCGGCAGTAAATAAAACCCAGCCTAGTGATAAAGGAAGAAAAACTTTCCAACCCAATCGCATAAGTTGATCGTAACGATATCGGGGCAACGTCGCCCGTACCCAAATAAATGAAAATACAAAAAATAAAGTTTTAAGTGTAAACCAAACAAGGCCGGGTACCCAATTAAAAATAACATTATTAAAGGGTGCTAACCAACCTCCTAAAAAAAGAATGACACATAGAGTACACATCAAAATGATATTACCGTATTCCCCTAAAAAAAATAAAGCAAAACCCATAGCGGAATACTCAACATTGTAACCAGAAACTAACTCAGCTTCTGCTTCCGGCAGATCAAAAGGGGGTCTATTTGTTTCAGCCAATGCTGAGATATAGAACATGATAAACATAGGAAAAAGGGGTATAGCATACCAGACATACTCCTGTGCCATTACAATTTTTGATAAATTAAGAGAACCTGCACAAAGAAGAACTGTAATAATAATTAAACCAATGGAAACTTCATACGACACCATTTGAGCAGCCGATCTAAGGGCACCCAAAAAAGCATATTTTGAGTTACTTGACCAACCCGAAATAATAATACCGTAAACCCCTAACGAAGATACGGCAAAAATATACAGAATACCAACGTTAAGGTCAGTTAAAACTAACCCTTTACCGAAAGGAATTACAGCCCATCCAATTAAACTTAATAAAAAAGTAATAACGGGTGCCAAAAGAAATAATACTGTATTTGCATTACTTGGAAGAATTGTTTCCTTTAAAAGAAGTTTTACACCATCTGCCAATGGTTGTAAAAGTCCATAAATACCTACAACATTAGGTCCCCGCCGCAGTTGAATAGAACTTAACACTTTACGTTCGGCAAGTGTAAAATATGCAATGGCCACCAATAAAGGAACCACAAGTGCTAAAATTTTAATAAGCACAAAAAGTACAAAAAGAATAGTATTCATATGAATTTTTAGTTAATATAACAATAAAACGAACAATCGGATTAAAAAGATTTGGGAGAATACAATTTTAACGTTTCCCCAATAGGCGCATTGGGACTTGAACCCAAGACCAATTGATTAAAAGTCAAGTGCTCTACCGACTGAGCTATACACCCATAGACTCAATTACTCAAAATTTAAATGTTTTAGGTAAAAGAGCTTTAAAGTTTTAATTTATTTGTTTGCCAATTTCCGATAATTTTTTAATAAATTCTTAAATAAAATTTTATCTTTTTTAGAAAATTTTAAAAGGCAACGATTTAATAGAACCGTTTTTTCTTTTGATGACAAGATGAGTGGCGGGCGGCGTGCTCCGTTAGATAGGCGTTGAGATTTACGCCGAGATTTTTTAAGACTCAGCTCCTTTTGGCTAAATAACGGTTGGTTAGTTGCATTCCCGTATAATTTTAAAAAAGAAAATAAACGTTGACGTACCTTTAATAAACTCGATAGGGGGATAGTCACTTTAGGAGAAATTCTACCAACTACAACACTGCCTCGAGGACTCCGACGTTGTAAAACTCGAAACTTGTGAACTTTTAACAAAAAGCCTTTATAATTAGTTACCATAAAATTATTTTTTATTATTATTTTTGCGTCTATTGGAATGTCTAAATTTAGAACCTTTTTTTTGTTTTTTTATAAATTTTAAATCTTCCAAAATTGGTTTAATGATTTGTCCCCCTAATTCAGATTTAAATAGTCGATGGTTTGGTAATCTCAGTCGTGTTTTACTTCGAGGTAAGAATAAAGAAACCCCTGTTGATAAAACGGAATATCCCCCTTTCCTTCGTTTATTAACTCTACCTAAAAGGAAAAGAGAATTTTTCAGTAGCCGATGCCAATGTAAAACGGCCGCTAAGCGCTCCTGAAGATTTGAGTTTTTCACTAACATTTGAGAATCTTGCGACTCATGTTGATAAACGGAAAAACTGCTATAATTTCCTACAGCTAATTTTAGACGACGTTTAGGATACATTTTTTGATAATCTTTTCGAGAAATACGTAAATCAAATTTAGAACCGGTTTCAAATGAATAGAAGAATTTATCTTCTGAAATAACTTTAGCCAAAAAAATACGTTTGTATAAACGTTTTTTTGAATCAAAATTCGCAAATAAATAATCCGTTTTTTGACGGATTTTTGGATCATTTAAGTAGTCCTTAAAATAATTAGTAGCCATTATCATTATATTGAGAGATTAAAATTTCTTCTAAAATGTGCACAATCTTTTGATAGGTATAAATTACACAGAAAGATCGTGCACAAGTAGTAATTTTAGGTAAACCTAAAATAATTTAAATATTTATTTATTTAAAAAATTATTTTGTTCTTCTTTCCAATGCATAAAGGCTGCTTTTTCTAAATAACCAATTGCGGGCACAAGAACCAATAAAAAAACAAAATAAAACAAGGTTGCAACTTGACCAATTTCAACAAAGGGTGTTTCAATTGGTTTTCCACCTAACCAACCTAAAATAAAGAAATTACCGATAAATAACCAATAAAATTTTTTATAAATGGGTCGAAACAATGAACTTCGAATAGGTGACGTATTTAAAATTGGCAGTAGCGCTAGCATTGCAATAGAACCCACCATCGCCAGTACCCCCAATAATTTATCAGGAATTGAACGTAAAATTGCATAAAATGGCAAGAAATACCACTCTGGAACAATATGGGCTGGGGTTACCATTGGATTTGCCGGAATATAATTATCTGAATGTCCCAAGAGATTTGGATAAAAGAAAACCATAAATGCAAAAAATGTAGCAAAAGCTAAAAAACCAAACAAATCTTTTGTATAGAAATAAGGATAAAATGGTACTTTTTCTGCACCATCTTGGATGCCTAATGGGTTACCGGAACCAACACCAGTTTCATGCAATACCAATAAATGCGCTAAAGATAATGCAGCAATAACAAATGGTAAAAGATAATGAAGACTAAAAAACCGATTTAATGTGGCATTATCCACAGAAAATCCACCCCAAAGCCAATAAACAATATCATAACCCACATAAGGAATGGCTGTTGCAAAATTGGTAATAACGGTGGCACCCCAAAAACTCATTTGGCCCCAGGGAAGCACATAACCAAGAAATGCAGTACCCATCGTCAAGAGCATAATTACGACACCAAAAATCCATACTAGGGCTCTAGGACGATCGTAAGATCCATAGTATAGGCCTCTAAATACATGAAGATAAATTACAATAAAAAACATTGATGCACCATTTGCATGAGTATAGCGGATAAGCCATCCATAATTTACATCACGCATAATATGCTCTACACTTGCGAATGCTAAATCAACATGGGGAGTATAGTGCATTGCAAGAAAAATACCTGTAAGAATTTGAATAATTAAACAAAACCCTGCTAAAACACCAAAATTCCAAAAATAACTAATATTAATGGGAGTTGGATAATCTACCAGGTGTTGATTTAGAATATTTGCCAAAGGCAGCTTTAAAACACGCATATTTTATATTTTATTTAATGAAAAAATTAAATAAGGCTCTAACCTTGTTAAATTAATAGAGACTTATAAAAGAGATTGATTATGGTTTTCCCAAGGGCTATGGAAATCAAAATTTCTAAACTCTTGAGTAATCTCAATGGGTTCACAGACAACTGTTTTTTGGGTATCATCATATCGAACTTCCACATAGCCATTTAAAGGAAAATCTTTTCTAAAAGGATGACCCTCAAAACCATAATCAGTTAAAATTCGACGAAGATCTGGATGATTTCTGAAAAACACACCAAAAAGATCCCAAACCTCCCGTTCCATCCAATTGGCTGCTGGATAAACATCGGAAATTGAATTGATTGGTGAAAATTCGTCTGTTGTAGTCTTTACGTAAATTCGAGTATTGTAGCAAATGCTCATGAGAATATAAATTACCTCAAAACGTTCAGAACGTTCGGGATAATCTACCCCCACAATATCCACTAACACTTTAAATTGAGTGTTATTGTGATACTTTAAAAATTGAATCAGGGGAATCAAATGATCCCGCTGCACATGAATTACAATTTCATTTTTAATCACTTGGATCTTTTCGTAACCGTTAGGTAAAAGTTCGCCTAATGATTTCGCAAATGAAAGGTTTGGATTTTGTTTCATAAGAGAAGCTTGAATAAAAATGTGGCCGATGTTATTTTTTGTACCAGGCCAGTGTTGTTTTTACATTTTTAACCTTCTTCTGCAATTGAAGCATTCCATAAAGCAACGCTTCAGCTGTAGGAGGGCAACCGGGTACATAAATATCCACTGGGACAATACGATCACATCCCCGGACTACCGCATAGGAATAATGGTAGTATCCTCCGCCATTTGCGCAACTTCCCATGGATACAACCCATCTGGGTTCCGGCATTTGATCGTACACTTTTCGAAGGGCTGGAGCCATCTTATTTGTCAGAGTCCCAGCTACAATCATAACATCGGATTGGCGAGGACTCGCCCGGAAAAGGATACCAAACCGATCAAAATCATAGCGGCTTGCGGCTGCATGCATCATTTCCACGGCACAGCAGGCTAGACCAAATGTCATAGGCCAAAGGGATCCTTTTCGAGACCAATTAATTAATTGGTCTACTTTCGTTACTACATATTCAGCACGCGATTGAACTGCCATAGATTTTTATTTTTTTTTTCAATCTTTTTTTAGATAAAAAGAACCTTCAACCAGAACCCCTTTATTTTTGTAAGCATCTGGTTTACGGAAACGCTTAACAGAAGAAACCACAGTATCTACCCTCTCTGGAGAAAGGCCATATATTTGTACAGTTTGATCTGAAACAGTTCGAGCAGTTACCCCTTGGGTAATACTCTTGGATTGATTGGTGGCGTAACCTAATTTAAATGTTAGTTTACGTTCCTGTTTATTAAAATCGATCCTATAACCAATACCTGAAACAGACAATTGACTCCAATGTCCATAGCAAGATAATTTAGCCATCCGTTCAATTTGTCCTAGGAGTATATTTAGTTTTTTTTTATCATAACCCCACCCCAGAAGTTTTAGGAAAGGCTTTCCTTTTTTACTTCTAGACTTTTTCAAAATTAAAATTATTTCTTTGGGAATCACCATTGATAATTCTTGGATGCGACCCTCCAATGTTAATTTATTATTATTTCTATCAGGGTGTAATCTAATTTTCAAATTTAAAGGGGAATATTCCTCCAAAGATAGACTGGAGGCAACTAATTCTTTCATCTTTTTCATAAACTTTTTATTTGAATTAATAAATAAGGTTTAAAGTATAATAAATATATTTAATCACTAATTATTAACTCACACTTTAATACCCATTGAACGGAGTGTGCCAATGACCATATTAATATTTTGAGGTGTTACTAACAACCCTTTTAATTTTAAAATTGCATAAATTTGTTTAAGGGAGATTGTTGAACAATACTGGCGAACAGGGGCTGTGCTTCCTTTCTCCAACCTTAAAACCTTCTTTACTAAACTAGTAACTGGTGGTGTATTAATTTTAATAGTAAAAGATTTGTCTTTACGAATAAATACCTTTACAGGTAAAACAGTATCTGGTTTATATGCTTTACTTTGCTCATTAAACATATCGCAAAATTGCTTCAGATTAACTGCATATTGACCTAAAATTTGGCCCACAGGGGGCTGTGGCGTTGCTCGGCCAGCGGGAATTCTTAATTTTACAGTAATTATACCACTCATTGAACTATTTAAAAGGGTTTAACAGTTGATACTATTAAATTATTAACGGGGAAGAGAGGACTTGAACCCCTAACATATAGTTTTGGAGACTAACATTCTACCAATTGAATTACTCCCCCAAATGGAATTGATCGGACTTGAACCGACAACTTCATGCGTGCAAAGCATGCGCTCTACCAATTAAACTACAATCCCTTCTTGCCGATGCATTCATAAGTTAGCCCTACCTACAAAAAATATAATAATAATAATAAATTTATTTGGCCGAATAGCATAATGGTAATGCATAGGTCTGCAAAACCTTTTATGGCGGTTCAATTCCGCCTTCGGCTTTATATTATATAGATAATTACTTTTTAATCACAAAATGAAAAAAAACAAACATCCAAAGAAGCAACATCTTCAATTAATTACCACAAAAGGTTCAACACAGTGGGTTCATTCGCCCCTAACTTCCGATAAATCTTCCATGCTAGAGATCGATTTAAATAATCATAAAATTTGGCAATTAATTCAAAAAGAAGAACAGTTTTCTCAAAATAACAATTTTAAACGCTTTCAATCGAAGTACGGGGAATTTAATTTAGAATATTAATTAAATTCGGGATGTAGCGCAGTTGGTTAGCGTATCTGCTTTGGGAGCAGGGGGTCATGTGTTCAAATCACATCATCTCGAATTACTGTTGGAGCAGGAGGGATCGAACCTCCGCATGTCGGTACCAAAAACCGATGCCTTACCACTTGGCTATGCTCCATAACTTTATTAACAAATTATTTTTGCTCATGCAAATATAGGATATTAATCCCTATGACAATTATTTCTCTTCTTTTTGAATATAGTGTTGCGGGTGGTTTAGTGTGGTTTTTACATTTTATGGTGGATTCAACATACCAACATAATTTTGGACCTCGCTGTGATGCATCGCAGCCATGGCAAATGTTATTTCAGGATCCTGCTACACCCATCGCCGAAGGTATTATTAATCTTCACCACGATATTATGTTTATTATTATTCTTATTGTGGTGTTTGTAAGTTGGATGCTTGCGCGAGCTGTTTGGGGTTTTCATGAAAGTCGAAATCCAAAGCCAATAAATATTACACACGGCACATTAATTGAAATTATTTGGACAGTTACTCCAAGTTTAATTTTAGTAGCCATTGCTATCCCATCATTTGCTCTTCTTTATTCAATGGATGAAGTTATTGATCCTGCAATCACAATTAAAGCTGTGGGCCACCAGTGGTATTGGTCTTATGAATACTCTGATTACGAATCAGAAGGTAAAGAGCCAATTGCCTTTGATAGTTATATGGTACCTGAGGAAGATCTAGAGCCAGGTCAATATAGACTTCTAGAGGTTGATAATCGAGTTTTAGTGCCAGTTAACACTCATGTACGATTAATTATTACAGCTGCAGATGTTCTACATTGTTGGACTGTACCATCATTGGGCGTTAAAATGGATGCTGTGCCGGGTCGACTAAATCAAGTTAATTTTTTTGTAAAAAGAGAGGGTGTCTTCTATGGTCAATGCAGTGAAATTTGCGGTGTTAACCACGGTTTCATGCCAATTGTGGTGGAAGCTGTCTCCCTTGATAATTATATTACATGGGTTTTAAATAAATTGAACGAAGGTTAATAATTGATCATATTCTATTATAATTCCTTTGTTTTTTATTTAACTTTATTCGGTTGCCTCCTACAATTGTTTAAATTTTATTTATTTAAAGTTATAGTTCCAGCCCCAATATGCCATCTGGCAACCGAAGGTCTTAATTCTATTTTAATTCTATTAAAGTATAAAGGATTTCCACGAAATTTCCTTACAATAATAATTTCAAATGCAATCCGCAATTCAACGTAATAGAAATATACTTGCAGTATTTCTAGTTCTTTTTTTAATCGCATCTTTATCAAAAGAAATTATTCTTCTAAATGAAGAAACCCTTGTGGGTATCTGTTTCATCCTATTTGTATTATATACAAATAAATATTTTAGTGCCTCGGTGGCTAATTCATTAGATGAAGTCGCAGCCAATATTGAAAAAGAATTTTCAAATTATTTTTCAGTGTATAAAAAAACGCTTGAACTTTTAATTACTTACCATCGGCGAAAACTAGATCTATATGTAACAATGGAATCAGTTTTCTCATGGGCTAAATCAGAGGTAGCTGAAATTGTAACAGCCCGAAATTTAGCACTTCAGCAGGAATTAACAAGTCAATTACAAAATCGATTAAATCGAATATTAATGAAAGAATCAGATTTTATTCAAGAAATTTATATGAAAAATTTGAATTTATTTACTAAATCCCTTGAACTAAAAATTTTAGCGAATAACTCAAAAAATTCAGAGCTTGCTTCTTTAAACGAGGATCAAAAAACAAATAATTTTATTGAAAAAGTCTCTACAATTAATATTAACTTTTAATTATATAAATTAAAAAAACTTAGTGGTGGTTAACAAAAAAATTTAACCGTGCTTTATATCGATAGGTATAGTCTGGTTATATTTAATTGGATGGTTGATATACTTTTTATGCCATGCTCCCTTTATTTTGCCTATTAAACCCAACGGTATTATACTAATATATTATTGGGGGTTGACCTTTTTCTTTTGTTTTTAAATTAAAAAAGAAAAAGGCCAACCCTCTCGGTGTTGCGGAGGTTCAATATTATTTATTATGTATGGTTAAAGGAGAATCAATGATCCTAAATTTTCACACGCTACAAGACATATAATAGACAGACGGTACGTAACGAAGGTGAGCATAAGCGAGACGCCCGTTTTAGTCTGTCTATTATATAATAGACTCTTACAGTGAAGAGTTAAAGCCAACGAATGGCTCAAAGTATATAAATTTCTTATGTATCCTTTTAATTTTAGGCGATATTTACTTTTTATCAGCCTGTGGGCGCATGCAATGTTTCTCGTAACGCTGCTGGCCTATCTCGATTCTCTATAATAATAAAACTCATGTCACCCGAAACAGGCGAAATAATGTTAACCCTGGTTAAGCTATTTATTTTTAGTGATATTACCAGCGAACTTATTATTCAAAATGATGCCGAATACCATTTCTTAGGGATCCTCTATTTCCGATCCTGTTGAAAATTTTCATTCGTAGCATACGAATATGGGTTGCGCTATGCAAACGGACGTTTCTGGTATCCCGGTTTTGTCTCCATATGAAATTTCTTCATGTCGTACTTTCTTTATGATTGGGAAATCGAAGCTCGGCCAACTCCTCAGCAGGCTGCACCAAACCCATGGGTTTTCGATGAAATTTTAAATGATGATGAACCGGCGGTGCCGGTGGAGGGTAACTTTCTCAATTGGTGGCTACAGGAGTCTTACCTGGAAGATGCCATAAATCATGAGGCCCTCTATCTCCCAGATTTTCTGAACCCAGAAATGACTTTTCCAATACGGACACTTAAGGGGCTAGAAAATGTCTGTTTGTTTCATGGCTTCGACTTGGGCGAGTCGGATGACGATGAGGAGATCCCTAGTGCCCATGATGGCTCCTTCTTGGCGCTAAGAGTATTAGGGCTTAAGGACTGAATTATGTCTTACATTGACTATGGATTAGGTGACTACTCATCAACAAAACTGTTTGAGTGCGGCCTTGACTTTATTAAAGGTACGACGGAAGAAATTTATTCCTACGCGTATAATTTTGAAACTCGGCCGCCCGAGGAACATTATGATTATCTCACTGAAACATGAGAGTACAGCTACTGGTTTGATCACCTTCTTCCAGATGAGGTAGAAGTTATAAACGAAGATGAACCTGACTTTCTCCTAGAGCCTGTAACTCATTTGGAGGATTTTGAGTATACTACTTTGCCGCTGTATTCTACTCCGCACCGTGTTTTTACGCCTGATATTTAAGAATAGGGCATCGTTGCTATAACTACTTTAGTATTAAATAACAGCCCGCAGTTCTTTTTTAACGGTACGATGGTTGTTTTTTATTGAATAAATAAATCTTTTTAGCTAGTCTGAACTTGTTTAATTCTTATTTTTGAAGGAGGGGCGCTTTTTGATTAAATTCTGCTATCTGTAACTCAATAGTTATTATTTCAAAATAAGCCCCTCTAAAAATATTATACGGTAACTTACTTTCTTTAAATATTATTTTCAAGGAGAGTTCCTAGGTAGTTTTATTATGCTTTATTTGAAGTTACGTTAATTTACCTGTGACAATTTTTATTCCTAAACAACCATTATTATTTTGTTGGGTGGTGGTTTCTGCTATCCACATTGCAGCCATAATAAATTACCGTTGGTTTATTAAAGGTTTAATAATCCTGAAATGAGAGATTATTTTTAAAGATAAATTACTATTGTTATTTATAATATTTTCCATGATGTTACAAAGTGCAAAACTAATTGGCGCAGGTCTTGCTACAATTGGTCTGGCTGGTGTTGGTGCCGGTGTTGGTATTGTTTTCGGTGCATTCGTTCTTGCTTATTCACGAAATCCATCACTAAAGCAACAAATGCTACCATATGCTATTCTAGGTTTCGCCCTAACTGAAGCGGTAGGTCTATTCGCTCTGATGATGGCTTTCCTAATTCTATTTGGTTAATTCCAATAAAATTAGATTAGCGGCGGGCTTTCTTAAAATGGGAGCCCCCAAATATTATTCTAAAGTTATTAGTTGTACAAAGTTATCTAATGAAAAATTCATCATCATTTAGCCATGATCCATTATCTGCATTGCTTTCATCTATTAAAGTTAATGCAACTGCTGGACATCAAACTCTTTTTATTCCTGCTAGTAAATTTAATTATGCTGTTATTAATTGGTTAGAAAAGGCTGGGTATATTTTTAAAGTTAAACAAATCAAAGATTTAAGAGGTAAAATTACTTTTAAAATTCACTTAAAGGGTCATATTTCACTAAATTTATTTAAAAACTTAAAGCGCATTTCTCGTCCGGGTAAACGTGTTTATCTCTCTTATAGGGAACTTCTATTTCATAAGAATAAAATGGGGCAGTTTAATACCTATCTTATCTCTACTTCTGCCGGTTTAAAAGATTTAAATTATTGTATTCAAAATCATTTAGGGGGAGAAATTCTTTTTAGGATCTAATTACCAAAAAAAATAAAATTTTTAATGTTGCCGAATGCCGGACTTGAACCGACAACCTGATGATTACAAATCACCCGCTCTACCAATTGCAGCTAATTCGGCATAGAGTGTTTAATTTTAAAATTGATTTAAAAAAATGGGTCCTTAGGAAATAAAAGAACCCAAACAAAAATTCTTTCTTTTACAACGAATAACGTTAAAAGAGAGATCGGGGGGAAAGATGATTAATTTTTTATTATGATCTTTTCCCCTGTGCTATTTTATAAACCGCCCCACCAATAAATCGAAACGAATAGAAATAGCCAAACGACGTCAACGAAGTGCCAATACCAAGCAGCGGCTTCAAAACCAAAATGGTGTTGTTTTGTAAAATGACTTTTCATTTGCCGCACTAGACAAACGATAAGGAAGATAGTACCCACGATAACATGAATGCCATGAAATCCAGTAGCAAGGTAGAAAGTTGAACCATATACACCATCAGAAATATCAAACGGTGCCTCAATATATTCAAATGCCTGTAGCCCTGTAAAAATTAACCCAAGTGCCACAGTTAAAAATAAACCAATGGTTGCGTTACCTTTTTTACCAGCTACAATAGCATGATGCGCCCATGTAACCGTGGCTCCTGATAATAAAAGGATAGCTGTATTTACCAGTGGCACTGCCCAAGGATCAAATGGCTGAATACCTTTAGGAGGCCAGATTGCACCTAATTCAACTGTTGGAACCAGGCTTGAATGGAAAAATGCCCAAAAAAAAGCTAAAAAGAAAAAAATTTCTGATACGATGAAAAGAATAACACCAAAGCGAAGTCCTTTTTGAACTACAATCGTATGGTATCCTTCAAAAGTAGCCTCTCGAATGATATCTCGCCACCATACAAACATGGCGTAGATAATCATACTTAAACCAAATAAGAAAATAGCAACGCCATCTTCATATCGGTGCATAAACATTACACCGCCTGTTGTTGTAACTAAACACGCAAGTGATGCAAATAGAGGCCATGGACTAGGATTAACCAAATGAAATGGATGCGTTTGTTGTGTACCTGCCATATATTAAAAAGTATTAAAAATAGACCAAATAAGGTTTTTATTGTTGACGAACAAAGTAAATTGCCTCCCGGGAATTTCTAGACATTTGCTCATACTCCCTTTGTTTGTGAACAAATCGGTTTCGGTATACGGTTAAAATAATTGCAGCAATCATCGAAACCAGTAGGATCATTCCACAAAGAAGGAATAAATAGAAATAATGAGTATACATGATATGCCCAATAATTTCAATGTTTGTTATTTCAGCATTTACGTTTACCCAATTTGTATAATGCAATTGTGTTAATTGATTGTTAAATGCATTCATAAGAGAATCCGAACCATTAAAGTTTGAAATTGTTGTTAAATCGTAGTTTAAAATTAAATAAATTTCAAGAAGAAAAATAAAACCAACAATTGCACCAATGGGTAGATATTTTATAAAATGTTGTTTAAGTTCTACAATTTGTATATTTAACATCATAACCACAAATAGAAATAGAACGGCGATTGCTCCCACATAAACAATTAAAAAGATAAGGGCTAAAAATTCAGCATTAAGTAAAATAAGCAGTGCTGAGGCATTGCAGAAAACCAGAATAAGAAAAAGTACTGAATTAACTGGATTTGCCGCATTAATGACCATTAGCGCTGAAAACAGAGCAAAGGCCGAAAACATATAAAATAGTGTTAGTTCAAGCTGCATCGGGATTTAATTTTAAATTTCGAAACACCACCCTTCGGCTATTAATTCACTTTATTCTGGAATCAATTTTTTCATACTCTTTAATTCAAATGTACAGTACCTCCCCCCACTATATTAAATATTAAGGTTAAGTCTAAAAATTTCCATAAAGGGCATAAAAGTTAATTCAGAAAAAAGTATTTAAATTCTTTATTTTTTTATTATTATTTTTATCTATTTAAAAATAAAGAAAAAGGTGTGGCTGCGGATAGAGGGACTTGAACCCCCACGGGTCACCCCACCAGAGCCTAAATCTGGCATGTCTGCCAATTTCATCATATCCGCAATCGGCTACTCGCTACCGGACTTGAACCGGTATTTCCCTTTTATGGGAAAAACAGATTTTAAGTCTGCCGTGTTTACCAATTTCACCAAGCGAGCTTTATTATACAAAATTAATTTGCGGCTAAAGATATAAGTTAAATAATTAGGGAATTTTTATGATAATTTTTCTATTGAATAAAATCTCACCTTTGGTTTTTTAAAATAAAGTACTAATTAAACAAAATCTCACCTTTGGTTTTTTAAAATAAAGTACTAATTAAATAAAATCCCACCTTTGGTTTTTTAAAATAAAGTACTAATTAAATAAAATCCCACCTCTGGTTTTTTAAAATAAACTATTAGCTAAAGAGATTTTAAATTTATTAGCTTCCTATAAATATCTTTTTTTTTATATAACTAAGAGCCTGTATTTAGTTATAAGTCAGCTATAAAAATAGATATTTAAACTAACCACAACAGTGATTTTCCCGCCCTATTAGGCAGGCTCGGGAGAGTAAGGTGAACTATTTAAAATCTACCCTAAAATCACCCTTAATAGTTTTTTCATTTAAACAACAATAATTTGGATGAACTTATTACTATGGGATCCACTAAATCTTCCGCATTTAATTTACCTGAGGGTAAAGTAAAATTAGGAAAGAAAGGGATCTAAATTATTTTATATATCTTTTCGTTCATTAACAAGATTCCATCTATTTTTGATATGATTGCAACACCTCTAGAGCAATTTGAAATTATTGCCCTAATTCCTTTTAAACTGGGTTTTCTGAATCTTTCATTCACTAACTCATCCCTGTTCATGCTTTTCGTATTTGGTAGCATGGCACTTCTATTGGCATTTGGTAGTTATCAAAGTACACTAGTGCCAAATCGATGGCAGTATTTAGCTGAATTAAGTTATAGTTTTGTTTTTAATATGATTGACGAACAATTGGGTAAATCAGGTCATCGGTATTTTCCACTTATTTTCGTCGTATTTATGTTTGTATTTTTTAGTAATGTTATTGGTATGATTCCATATAGCTTTACAGTTACAAGCCATATTATTGTTACATTTGGTTTAGCATTAGCGCTTTTTGTGGGTATTAATATTATTGGTTTACGGGAACATGGTCTTCATTTTTTCTCGTTATTTCTACCAAAAGGTGCACCAATTTTCCTAGCCCCTCTGCTGGTTATGATTGAGTTAATTTCTTATATCTTTCGGGTATTTAGTCTGTCAATTCGACTTTTTGCCAATATGATGGCAGGTCACACTTTATTGAAAATTCTAGCAGGCTTCGGCTGGACAATGCTGATGATGGGTGGTGTTTTCTATATTCTGCACCTATTGCCATTGTTAATTGTATTTCTGCTAACTGGACTAGAAATTGGTATTGCTTTTCTGCAGGCATACGTGTTTACAATTCTAACATGTATGTATCTAAACGACGCAATTCACCTGCATTAATCAATTTAATCTCTTTATTTGCAGTTTTTAATTAAATAAATTTTTAGAAAGACTTTTACCATAATTTTAACCTGGAATGTTATTTAAATTACAATAATTAAGGGTCAACTATGGTTTACATTAAAATAATATTTCGTTCAATTACTCCTTAGTCAAACATCTCAGAATATATCTAATGAATTTCTATTTAAGTTGCCTGCTCACCGGCGGGATTGCAGCGATCGGCTGTTTTTTCGGATGCGATGATATCAATCAATGGATTAAAAATTTCGAAAGCCAGATCAATGCTTTATACACTATTTACGGGATGCCAAAAAGCATCGAATCCGTAGCCCTACTGGCAAAAGATACAGTATTCACACAGGTAGCACAAACATTTAACCCTTTACTAAAATTAAATGCCGATATATCCGCATACCACAATTTAATTTTCAATACATTTCCTATATTAAATGATCAAATCAAAAATCAGTTATTATTGCTCTACAACTTTCAGCAGACCCATATTTGGCAAAGCGAAAACTTAAATGGGATTTTATCTTTTTATAAAAAAACGAGTGAGGTACTTACTGGTCATCCTTCTGCAAATATTTTTTTGAATTTAAGCGAAAACCTGTTAGCTATACAATCTCAAATTCAACCGTTTGCTGAACAAATTCTCAGTAAAAGCCCCGATTATCAAAAAATCAATGATATTGCTGCAACAATAGCACAAAGTGAAGTATTTAATAAAGAAATTTCAGCCTCTTTTTTAGCGAAAGTTAATGATATAGTAAATCATTTGACGAGCCAAAAAAACTTAAATTTAAATAATGGTCATATAGTTTCACGTTTTTCTAATGCAGCACCGAATATCCCCTTTGGAAGTGATTTAGGAAATATTTTTGGTTCCTTTGGGGACATACACGCTACAAAAAACACCCAACAATTATCTAAACTCCTTTCTGAGTCCCATAATCTCGGTAAGTGTTTTTTTGAGGGGGAAATAAAAAAATACATTGAAGTTGCAGACCAAAAAAAAGAAATATTATGGATGCCTTTGGTAAATTTGCAAGACCTTTCATTCAATGTTAATTTAATGCTGCCTCAATGAAATGAATTTAATTCGTTTTTTTCGTCTATTTTTAATTTTATGGGTTACTCAAACAGTGGTAGCTTCTTTAAAGGCGCCCTGAAGTACGAATATATTTTTCGGAACTTAACAAACTCAAGTGTCTTGGCTAGAGCAGAAGCCAATTGGTTCAGTCACTTTGATATAGCATATCAAGATATCGTGAGTTATCAAAATAATTTAATAAATCTTTTAGATGCCGTAAATGCTGAAATTAAGCTTCTAGAAGCAACCCCATCGAATTGTGCTAATGTGGTATTAAATCAGTGAAAAACTGGATTAGCTCCAAATAATATAAACATAGAGACTGAAACGAATTTAGATAACGGAAAAATGTTTTATTATTTAATTTCTGATTACGGTATGGTAGATCAAAATCAAATATGTTGCGGTGAAAAGGTGGTAGATTCATCCGGTAATTTTGTAAAATTCAAACCTGTTCATGATTATTAAAAATCCTCTAGCAAAATTTATAATTTTATTTTTTATTATTTTAACTGATTCAAAAATAGAAGGGGTGCGGGAGTCTGTTTCTTATGAACACATAAGAAACAGACTCCTGCTTTATTACAGGGTCACAAAAAAAATGCTTTAATTTTAAAAACATCCGAGCTCCCTAGCCTAAAAGCAGGGATTAAAACCCTGTTTGGCTTTAGTAAGAATTTAAGATTTTATCTTTAGCTGGGTAATTAGGTGATACTTAATATAAGCAGTATAGGCGACAGTATTGTTGGATACCGTAAATATTATTTGTTTAATTATAATTAGCAGTGGTATATGCAATTCGTTAAAAAATACATATACCACTGCCTTGAATTATGGCTTTTAATTTGACTTTTGTTAAATGCTTTTAATAAAATTTAAATTTTTTAAAACAAAATAGGTAACCATTTATCTGTAGTTTAAATTACTTTTTAAAACTTTTTGCGAATATTCTATTTCTTAGATTTAATATATTTAAGTTTTATTTTTATCTGCTTTTTTCAAAGTTTTTTATTCTCTGTAAACTTTTTTTTAAACTTTTATTTATTGGTAATTAACCGATAATAATAATATATAAAATCGTCAAACTTTCCTAATTTTTATATAAAGGTATTTTATTTAATATAATAATGTGTATCATATTAATTATGTTAAATAAAATACCTTTCATATTTTAAAATGTGGTTACCTAGCCAGAATTCAATTTCAATTGGTTAAACGTCGCGATTTTTTAGATTTTTTAGTAAATTATTACTAAATTAATTAAACACGCACCAACGCTTATGTATGACACAAACGGATGCACATGAAAAAATAAGCTTCCCCCTTAACCTTTAGCGCGAGGTAAATACTGATTAATATCAGGCCAAGTTATCATCTGCTCGGCTATCCATTCACTAGGATAGGAGTCTCTTGCTCCTTCCTGGCCTTTTATCCAATCGTCCAGAGGTGCCCAAAAGCCAACATGTAAACATTGTTTACATGCTTTAAGATGTTCTGCTGCGTCCAGTTGTCTGATATAGACTCGATCAGCAAAAGCGTCCCAGCTTTCGGATTCAATTAAATTTAACTTATAATTCCAAACTAATAGGTCTAGAAAATCTGGATTTTGGATAGGATAATTCAAATAGGATAAAATGGGATATATATAATTATAATATAAAATAAAGCGAGACGGCTCCGCGTTTAAGTGCACAACTCCAAATTGTGGCCTTCCCAAAATATTTAGATCATGAATAATATTTCGATGTAATGAAGTCACAATCTTCTTGATATCAATTTGGAGCCCATGTCCTGTCAAATCTGCCCTAAGCATTTCAAAATTAGGGTAATAGGCCTCCGCTGTCGATTTTAAATGGCCTCCAAAGGTACGAAGACGCTCCACAGCTGTACCAAATAACTGCTCGTTTACATTCTTTGTATACCATTGAACCCAAGTATCATCAAATGTTGTCTTTAGACTGTTAAAGTCTTCAGCGCATTTTATCAGAGCCGCACTGTATTCTAAATTCTGATCCCCCTGTATAGATACGATCGAATCGTTTGATTCCGAAAGTCATAAATCAAGGTCGGCGCGAAATCTAGAATGTGCAGTTTTAAGTAATTCTGGATCGAAAATATCAGATAGTTCATTAACAGTTGAAGCCAGAATAAAAATTTCTTTTATATGCTGGGCTAGTGTAGCTGGATTTGGGATATAACCGCCGGTTTGTCCCCCTAAAAAATAGCCAAAGCCTAAAGCTGTTACTGTAATTAAAATTGAATATAGCATAAGCATTCTTTTGTATAAAAATTACAGTAGTCGATAGCGACTACTGGCAATAGCAATTTATATGCTTTTAAATTTAACGGGGCTTGGTGCCTGCTAGACTCGAACTAGCGACCCTTACTTCATGAGAGTAATGCTCTACCAACTAAGCTAAGGCACCAAGCCCAAAGTTAAATTGTTTGGTCGGCTATAATCGGTCATTATTAGCCTAAAAATGCGCAACTTAGTTCATAATACATAATAAAGTATATTACGCCCCTTAAAATGAAAAAGCCACTTGTTGACGAAGATAAAATTAAAGGCCTAAACTGAGTAAGTTTAGGCCTAGAATCCAATTTAATCCGTAAAAATAAATTGCAGTTAAAATCCTTATTTTTCTTAATGATAGATAGGACCTTAATACGAATAAATTTAAACAATAAATGATAAATTAGAAATACGGAGCGGAGACGGGGGGACTTGAACCCCCAACTTTCCGCGTGACAGGCGAACACTCTGACCGATTGAGTTACGCCTCCACTACGCCTCCACATAAAATATTTAATTAAAGGCAAAATTAAATATTTTATGGTTACTTCCCATGTAGGAGTCGAACCTACTTCTCATGATTAACAGTCAGGCGCTTAGCCTCCAAAGCTTATGGGAACGTAGCTTCCTCCGCTCAAGTGATAAATGAATTTTGATTTTTATTTTATTGTAATAGTCACTAAAAGTAGGGTATTATGATGAGTAAATTATCGTTTTTCCCTATTATTGTAGTAATCAATAAAAGTAAGGTATTTAAATGAGTAAACAATTGCTTTGTAATTTTCTAGTTATTTGAAGGATTTAAAAATTATTTATTTATTAAACTTTTAGGGCTTTAACAAACATAGTGCAAAAGGGCAATATTGGGCTCTTAATTAGGCTAAACTTTAAAAACGTTTGATCGTGCAAAGGGGGAGCATTCTTTAAATACCCCCCCCCAAAAAATTATTATAGCAATAAAATTTATTAAAAATCGTAGGTTTATAGAGCTACAGTAAACCCCTTTGGAAGAGGAATTTCTCTAATTGTTGGACGGTAAACCAATGTACTGCCTAACAGTTGATAATTTATTTTTAGATAATCAATTATCCCCTGCTGGAATAAACCTTTAAATATTTTTTGAAGGCGCAAATCTCCTAGAGTAACTATACCTTCATTTATAGAAAAAAATTTCCGATAAAAGTAAGATTGTATAATAAATGCAAATCGTTTATCAACTCCTACCGGAGCCCATAGCTTACTAATTTTACCTAAAGTGTTGGGTGACTTTTTTTGTTTTAATTTTTCCAAAATAATTTGGTACTTTCGTTGTTTCAGTAAACTCTCTAAAATAAATTGCCGATAGTGGTTTAAGAAATCATTAGCTGCCAAAAATGTAATTTTTTGATTAGTTTTACCTAAAGAATTTTTATTTGAAAGGGCCATTAATTGGTGTAGTTGCCCCCGAAAAAAAGAAGTTGGGCGTATTAAACAATAATTTTCTACTTGATTTGCAGGTCGATTGTGAATTCGACCATCTACTGTAATTTTACGATGATTAACACGCTGCCGGCTTTGAAAAATAGTAGCCCCAAAAAAAGAGCGATGGGTTATTGCGTCCAATCGGCACTCAAGATAAGGTATAATTTTTTTTGGATCTTTCACCTTATGGGCTATTGTGCGATAATAACTGCTATTTAAATTGCCATAATATTTAAGAACCCTTCCCCGCTCCTGTAATTGGATAGCAAAGAGTTGTTTTTTATGGTTTCGTAGGGAAGCGGATGTTCCTCGTTCCTTTTGAATTACCCGCTGGGTTTTTGGATTCATCTTTTGCCCCCAAAGATTAATTCGCATGTGGCGGCAAACCTTTTGGCGAGCTTCAATTTTTCTCGACATAAAATATTCAATTTTCTGGTGAGCTAAATTTATCTGGTACCGTTATATTAAAAAAATTTAAACAAAAAGCTGTTTTATGATTTAACAGCTTTTTTTAATTGCTCGAAAAGATTATAATTCCCATTTAAGCGGACTGCTATACCCGCAGGTGTTTTAAATTGCAGTTCTTTTATAAACATTTTAATTATCCTAATAGGTACAGTAACCCCCCCTTTTGTGGTAGTAAAACAATGGATTACCCGTTGATGTGTTAATAATTCAAATTGTTCCCGAGCTTTTTTATAAACGTGGGGAGAGCTTAAAAGAGTTATTTTGTCCTTTTGGGTAGGTAATTGGGAACTTTTGCGGTGGGCGATTCCCATAAGTCCCAAAAGAAGAATTAGTTGTTTACTAAAATGTTCTAAACGTTCTCCATTGTGGGAAGATAAACTAATGCTAAAAAGGGTTTTATTCATTAAATTTTAAATTGATCGAACTTATCTGCTGAAGTTTATGCTTTAATTAATTTAGATTAAAAATTTAACCTCTAAAGCTGAGTAACGCGCCGCCGTAATCCATTTTGAACTGCCTCCTTAACTAATTTCAAATGAAGCGCTGCAATAGAACGGGAATCATCATTGCTGGGAATTCTATAGTGAAAACCTCCAACATGAACATTTGTGTCTGCTATAGCCACCACTGGAATTGAACAGCTGTTGGCTTCTTTAACAGCCCAACCAATTCGAGATGTTTCCCCATTCATAATAACAATTAAATCGGGAACTCGCCTACAGTTTCGTAAACCTAAAGCTCCTTTTCTTTTTTTTCGTTGAGTCTTTTGCCGTTTTAAAATAATTTCAAACTTATTTCAATTAGTAATTAAACCGCCTGCCCATTTTGGAGCGCAATAGGGCTGACCCATTTTATCTGCTTCCCTATCAAGAATATCCGCAAGGCGACCTTTACTACCCACAATAAGAATATCTCCCCCTATAGCAATAATATCAGAAATAAGAATAAGAGCTCTGCGGAGAACGGGGATTGTTTGCTCGAGATTAATTAGATGTATGGCACCCCGCTCACCCATAATAATAGATTTAAGCTGTGGGTTTACCTTTTCTTTCCGGTGCCCTAAATGAGCACCTGCCTCCAAAAGGTTTTTAAGTGTACTGGTATGCATTAATAATCAAATTTTAAAAAATCACCAAATTATATCTAAAATGATTAAAAATAAATTTATAATTAGGAGTAATGTGATGAGTAATTACTACTTTAGTAGAGATAATAATAGTTGACGAAAAGTAAAAGGTTCCCGTAGAATCAATTCTACAATCATTTTACGATTAAGAATAATTCCCCTAGTTCGCAAACGAGCCATAAAAAAGGAATAGGTTAATCCATAGGGGCGCAGCCCTGCATTCATTGCAGTAATCCAGGACCCTTTCATATTTCGTTTCCGAAGGCGTCTGTGGCTATAACCATATAGGGCGCTTCTTTTGGGCGCAGATTTTTTGGGCAACATTATTTTAAATAATTTTTTAATCAGAAATGGGCCTAGGTAGACTTGAACTACCGACTTTACACTTATCAGGCGTATACTCTAACCAGCTGAGTTATAGGCCCAAAATTGAAATATTTGTCTTTTGTCTTTGGTATATTTAAGGTTCTTCTTATATTAACCCACTAGAGCCGCCGGCGTTTGCTCGGGCGACATCCCCCATGTGGAATTCCTGTAGTCTCAGCAAGGCTGCGAATTTGTAACCTGGGAGCCCTTAATGCCTGTGCAGCAGCAAAACGGCCACGGCCTAAACCTTTTATTTTTAAATCTAATAAATTAATTCCGTTAGAGACTGCAATATCTGCGGTACGCCTTGCTAGTGTTTGTGCTGCATAGCTATTAGAGCGTTTTGCCCCCACAAAGCCAATAGTACCACAGGAAAGAGCACTGAGAGTTTTTCCATTGGAATCAGCTAAATGAATATGAGTATTATTATGGCTAGAAGTGATAGCGGCAACCCCAACAGAAGTTGCAGCTGGAATTAAAATTGTTGCCCCCCCTTGGCGAATTCGACGTTCCAGAAGACGCTTAATTCGTAAGGCCAGCATGGCATCTGTTTTTTTCTGGTTAGCACTTTTGTAGCGGTTTCCCTTTTTGGTTGCCCTTTTTTTAAATGCCCCCTTTTTAAATGTTCGGGTCCGTGCCCCAGTTTCGGTTGCAATCTTTTGTTTTTGCATGAAATAATATATATATATATCTGTGAATATAAAGTCTCTAGGAGATTAAACTTATTTTAGTGAAACAAATACCTTAAATAAGGCTGTTTAAATTTGTGTTTAACTATACCGCTTTCGAGCAATTTTTTTTTGAGTTTTTCCATTAGTATGGGTACGCTGGCCCCGTAAAGGTAATGATTTAGCATGACGTAATCCCCTGTTGCAGCTAATGGCCATAAGTCGGCGAATATCTCCTCTCACCTTTCGCTGAAGGTCCACATTAATTAAATATTCCTTTTGAATAATATTGCTAATAGCTAGAATTTCGCGATTAGATAAGCGATATAAAGGTGTTTCCGGATCCACTGCAGCTTTTTCGCAAATATTTTTGCCGGAAGATAGGCCAATTCCATGAATAGCAGCCAGGGCATAAGGAGTTTTTTTCTTTAGGGGTAAATTGGTATTAAATAAGTATAACATAACGATTGGAGTAATTAAAATGGGATTTAGGGGCCCAACAGTTTAAATAAATTGATTTAAAACCCGAGGAGGCCCCCAATAATTAAATTCTGGCAATTATTTATTTTCCTCAACTGAAGGATTAACCAGTGAAGCACACATTAAAGCCAGCAGCACATAAATAAAATAAAGCTTATTTGAAAGATATAGAGATGTAAATGGCCATAGATTAATAAAACCAACCAGAATGGTTGCACCGCATACCATGATAAAGGCATAATGATAAACATAGCCTGATTGGAATCTGGATGCTAGGGAAGATAATTCCAATAGCAGTGTTGATAAACCCCGAGGGCCAAACATTTGAATAAAACCAGTATCCAGCAGTCGAAAACTTGTGCTATATCCAAAACGCATTAAAGGGGCTGCCCCATAAACGTTATATACAGCATCCACAAGCCAGCGTTTATTTAAAAAAGTATAAATTCCTCTGCCCACAGGATTTGATGTGAGTCTAAAATTTAATCGGCGATTTGCATAACAAAGAATAAAAGCAACTGTTGCACCCATGCCACTAAAAAATAGTGGTATGCATTTAATAGATGCATCCAGAAATTCAGATTCCACCGATGTCATGTTTACCGGTAAAACAAAAAGGGAATGACTCCAAAAAGTGGTACCAAGGCCAATCATTAAATCTTTTGTTACATAGCCCACAAAAATACTACCAACCGCTAAAATCATTAGAGGAATTGCCATAATAATTGGAGCATCATGGGCCCCCTCAATCAGAGACTTATGGCTGTTGGTTTTATTGATGAAAGTTAAATAAATTAATCGAAAAGAGTAAAATGAAGTAAAAAAGACTGAAAGGCTCCCTAACCAATGGGCAAAAGTACCACTGACCGTATACTTACCATACGCGAGCTCAAGAATTACATCTTTGGAGTAGAAACCAGTTAAGAAAGGAAAACCCACTAAAGAAAGGGAACCAATCAACATCATAGTATATGTGAAAGGAAGAAGGTTCAACAATCCCCCCATCCGTCGCATATCCTGCTCATCACCCATAGCATGGATAACAGAACCAGCACTTAAGAATAAAAGAGCTTTAAAAAAAGCATGATTCATAAGGTGAAACATACTAACACTGTAGCTTGATAAACCGCATGAAAAAACCATATAACCCAGCTGGCTACATGTGGAATAGGCAATAACCCGTTTTAAATCATTTTGAACCACGCCGACTGTGGCAGCAAAAAAAGCAGTAGAAGCACCCACCAGGGTAATAACAAAAAGAGCATCGGGTGCATACTCAAAAAGAGGTGAACAGCGGCAAATCATGAAGACCCCTGCGGTAACCATCGTTGCTGCGTGAATTAAAGCCGATACCGGCGTTGGACCTTCCATGGCATCCGGAAGCCAGGTGTGAAGACCCAATTGAGCAGATTTACCCACAGCACCAACAAAAAGAAGGAGACAAATTACCGTAAGTTGATCCAATTCTAAATTACAGAATAGAAAGTTTTCATTGGAAAAAAAAGGAGCTGTCGCAAAAACTGTGGAATAGTCAATAGATTTAAATACCGCAAAAATAGCCATAAGTCCCAATGCCAACCCGAAATCTCCAATACGGTTCATAACCATAGCTTTTATCGCTGATTTATTAGCTTGGATACGGGAATACCAAAAATTAATTAATAAATATGAAGCGAGGCCTACCCCTTCCCAACCTAAAAAAAGTTGAAGAAAATTATCCCCAGTAACCAACATTAGCATAAAAAAAGTAAAAAGAGAAAGGTAAGACATAAATCGAGGTAAATGGGGATCTTCCTCCATATAACTAACTGAATAAAGGTGCACCAACGCTGAGACATAGGTAACCACCACCAGCATTACTGCAGTTAAACTGTCAAAAAGAAAACCCCATGAAATTTCTAGCAGCTCTGATGTAATCCATGGGGCTAATTTAATATGGCATACTGATCCACAAAGAGCCACTTCATAAAAGGCAGTTGTGGACATAGCTGCTGTAATAAAAAGAGAAGATACAGTAAGTAATACACTACCCTCTCGACCAAGATAGCGGCCGAAACTCAGCACAGTTAAAGCTGATAAAAGTGGAAGAAAAACAATTAAAAGATACATAATACAAGTGTTGCTTAAATTTTTATAATAACACTAATTGACTTCAGATCAATTAGAGTGGAAGGCCAATAGGATAAATATCAATACTGACCGAAGCAGCAACTGCCTACAATATGGCAGCTGCTGTGGAGAATCGTTTCTACTGGTATTCGTAACCATAGGGAAAACAAAGTCGAGAAGGTGTGTCCTCACTGAAGAGACTCTTTTCAGATTCCCGCAAAGAACGAATTTTATCTAACCGTAAAAGATTAGGAGAATGCAGAAGAAAACTCAGATAAACCGTTTGGCCAAAAGTACTTCCTTTTAAATGAATTCGTTTACGAACTCCTGCACCAGTTAATTTGGTACATAAGGCCACAAAACTTTTTCGCCGTTGCTGTTTACGGGAAATAATAAATTGTAATTTAAGGATATCTCCAGGTTGAGGATACTGGGTACAGGGATTTTGGGAATATTCTTCCAACTGTACTTTATCCAATTTAGCAAGGTAATTCATAGTATATTTATTTAAAGTCAAAGGGGGGCCAAATAGTATCCACCGGCCCTCCCAGTAATGTTAATTTTCAGAATTTATTTAAAAAATAAATTAGCTTCCTAACACAGCCGCTGATGTTTTCACACTCTTACCTTTCACAGAAGGATATGTATATTCGCAAGAGTTTTTATTTCTGTTTCAAACGATGCTTAAAAGATAAGAAAAGATAAGAAAAAGAAAAAATGCCCCAGAAATTTATTCCGCAGGCCACACACCCAGTAGGAGTTGAACCTACACCAAATAGCTTAGAAGGCTATTGCTCTATCCGTTAAGCTATGGGTGCCTTTAAAAAAACAGGGGGCTGCCTCTTAATAGAAAACAGCCCTATGAAATTAAATTCTAATTAATTAATTATGAAACTTATGAATTAAATTTGTTACAGATACATGCATGGGATCAATAAAAATATCCGCATAAATGCCCATTAAAAGAATTAATAGCACAAATGGAACAAACATATAACTTTCTCGCCGCCCCACATCGGCATATTTGCAAATATATAGCATATCCAAAGCGCCGTATGCTACCCGATTAAACAACCAAAGCGAATAAGCAGCACCTAAAATCATGCCTGTTGTGGCAAGAAAAGCAATAGAACTGTTACTTTTAAAGATACCAATTAAAATTAAAAATTCACTAACAAAACTACTTGTTCCTGGCATACTAATATTGGCTAGAGTAAAAAAAGCCAATAAAGTTATATACAATGGCATTGCATGGACTAGCCCCCGATAATACTTAATCATACGGGTATGGTGTCTATCATAAAGAACTCCAATACACAAGAATAGGGCTCCTGATACTAAACCATGACTTAACATAAGTAAAATACTTCCTTCAATACCTTGAACATTTAAAGTAAACATTCCAATAGTAACAAAACCCATATGGGCTACTGATGAATAAGCAATAATACGCTTCAAGTCAATTTGCCGTAAAGTGGTTAATGATGTGTAAATAACAGCAATAACACTCATCGTATAAATTAACGGGGTAAAATAAATCGTTGCATCCGGGAACATGGGAATAGAAAAACGTAAAAAACCATAAGTGCCCAACTTCAGAAGAATACCCGCTAAAATAACAGAACCTGCTGTGGGAGCTTCAACGTGGGCTTCCGGAAGCCAAATATGAAAAGGCACCATTGGCACCTTAACTGCAAATGATGCAAAGAAGGCTAACCACAAAAGCAATTGTTTATGCCCAGAGAACTCCACAGTTTGAAGGATTTGAAGATCGGTTGTGCCTGTTTCAAAATAAATTGCTAGAATGGCCAGAAGCATAAATAGAGAACCAAGAAGCGTATATAAAAATAAAAAATAAGCCGCTCTGATTTTACGCTCCCGAGAACCCCAAACCCCAATAATTAAAAACATTGGGATAAGCACACTCTCAAAGAAAATATAAAAAAGCAACAAATCCAGCACGCAGAAAATGCTAATCATAAGGCTTTCCAGTACCAGAAAGGCAATTAAATACTCCTTAAAATGATGCTTAATATTAGTTCAACTGTGTAAAACGCAAACAAGAGTTAAAAATGTGGTTAAGAGAATAAAGAATAGAGAAATACCATCAATACCAATGTAATAATTAATATTTAAAAATGGCATCCAATTAAATTTCTCCACAAATTGATATTTAGAAACAGAATTATCAAAACCAACCCACAGTAAATTTGAAATTAAGAAGGTAAATGCGGTTGTGTTAAAGGCGATCTTACGCAGCGTTTCCGGCCGATAATCCGGTATTAATAGCAACAGTGCTGTGCCCGCCAATGGCATAAGAATAATTGTAAGTAATAAATTAGATTCGTACATATAAATGTTATATTATTTTGTGTTTAATTAAATTTAATCCGGCCAAAGGCACAGGATTAAAAAGCAAAAGCTAATCGCTCTTAAAAGCATCTAACCTCTAAAGATGACAAAGAATATAATCTATATCTTATAGCCAATTCATTTTTATATTTCTTAAAATAAATAAGGAGAGATGGCCGAGTGGCTTAAGGCGGTAGTTTGCTAAATTATTGTGCCACCTTTCAGTGGCACCATGGGTTCGAATCCCATTCTCTCCGAATAAATGAGACCTTTGCTAGAACAACAAAGGTCCCAATTATTAAGAATCGCGAAACAAATAAATAAATTTATCTATCCACTTCGCCAAATACAATATCCTGAGTACCTATAACAGTTACCACATCAGCAATCATATGACCCCGAGTCATAAAATCTAATCCCTGAAGATGGGCAAAGCCAGGGGCTTTGATCTTGCAGCGGTAAGGTTTATTGCTACCATCAGAAACTAGAAATACTCCAAATTCACCCTTTGGTGCTTCAACAGCGGCGTAGGTTTCCCCTTTCGGTACTGAAAAGCCTTCTGAATATAGCTTAAAATGATGAATTAAAGATTCCATGGATTCTTTCATGTGTGTTCGGTAAGGAGGCGAAATTTTCTTATCAGATGACCGAATAGGGCCTGTACCCATATTATTTAGACATTGCACAATAATATTAATACTTTGGCGCATTTCTGCAATTCTAATGAGAAAACGGTCATAGCAGTCACCGTTTGTGCCCACAGGAACTTCAAATTGTAATTGATCATAAACTTCATAGGGCTGTGTTTTTCTAAGATCCCAAGGAATTCCAGAACCCCGTAACATAACACCAGAAAAACCCCAATCACAGGCTTCCTCCGCAGTTACTGTACCCACATGAACTAACCGCTGTTTCCAAATACGATTACCGGTTAACACCTCCTCAAATTCATCCAATCGAGATGTAAATTGTTCCACATATTGGTGAATATCCTGCCCTAATCCAATTGGCAGATCCTGACTAACGCCACCTGGTCGAAAATAAGCAGCATGCATACGGGCACCCGATACACGCTCATAAAATTCCATTAGCCGTTCACGCTCTTCAAAACCCCAAAAAAATGGACTCATGGCACCCACATCCAGGGCGTGGCAGCTAACTGCCAGTAAATGATTTAACAGTCGGGTAATTTCGGAGAATAAAACTCGAATATACTGAGCCCGCAGTGGTACATCACATTTTAATAATTTTTCTACCGCCAGCACATAACCATGCTCCTGGACCATCATAGAGACATAATCCAACCGGTCTAAATATGGCAAAGCCTGGAGATACGTTTTATATTCCATTAGTTTTTCGGTGCCCCGATGCAACAATCCCACGTGGGGGTCTGCTCGCTCCACGACTTCACCGTCCAGTTCAAGAACTAATCGGAGAACTCCATGGGCAGCTGGATGCTGGGGACCAAAATTCATAGTAAAATTTTTTAACGTTTTACTTTGATACGCCTCAACATTTTGGCGAGAAAAAACTAGACTATTCATTTGGTTTGTTTTAATTTTATCGGATAGGCAAAGCTTTTCCAATTTTTAGGTGGAATTGGTTCCTTTTATAAAAGGGCACTTCCATTGCATTAATGGCGAATATAACTCAGTCGGTTAGAGTGCTAGGTTGTGATTCTAGAAGTCACGGGTTCAAGTCCCGTTATTCGCCCCACTTAACCATAGCAGCACAACATTGTTGCACTATACTATCAGCAAGATAATGTATTACTGTGTTCAAAAGAGCGTTTAGCTTTAAAGAATATTATAACCCAGACTTTTCTAGAAGAAGTGGCCGAGCGGTCTAAGGCGGCAGACTGTAAATCTGTTGATTTTCATCATCGTAGGTTCGAATCCTGCCTTCTTCAATAGCTGTACCCCCATTAAACTTTTATTTTCTTCATTATTTACTTTACTTTTGGGGATGGCTCTTTACCATTATTAAAAATGAAAGGATAAAGGGCTATCCCGATTTTTTGCTGTGTAAAATAAAGGGCGATTTGGTCTTATATTTTAATATTAAAATAAAAAATCAGTAATAGCCGGATTTATAATATAACTGTATTCCTGCAGAGACCCCCAATCGCCTGAACTATAAAGGTGTGCGCCAGTAATAATTATGTCAGTTCAATTTATTTGTTCTATTTTCGCAGTATTTAAACTAAAAAAAACAGCCACCCCATAAGTTAATTCAGATTTAGGGGCTATTTCAGATAGTTGCAGCGTATTAAAGCGGTGATCATGGGAGTAAGTAATTATTAGGTCACAAATAAAAAAATAAAATGAAAAAACAAAAGTAAAGATTAATCCTCCAATTAATTTTAGAAAAGTATAACTTTTATTCATAAATTTATCTGTTTTTTTATATAATTACTGGCAATCAAATTTAATTAATAAAATTAAAAGATGAAAGCGGCGGCAACCCTGATTCTCACATGTGCAATATTTAAGGCGCTCTGGGGGGTAATAGTCGAGTTCGGAATGGGATCGCATTGGGCCACCCGGAGCTATTGCCGCCAAAAGAATTTTATAGTGTGTTTTTTACCTTGATTTATATTCCAATAAATCAAGGCCTTATATAATTTAAAGAAGCAATTACTTCCTACGGGCTGGGGGATTTGAACCCCCAGCGCCTCTGTGGAAAAGAGGAGATTTACCCTTAATCGAAGCCCGTTTATACATTTAAATTAATCTCTCTTACCCTTGAAGTTTAATAACTTTTATATTCAATCTAAGATAATAAAAAATAGTGGCCCTGATTTCCCCTAATTAAAATTAAACCAATTACGGTAAATCAGGGCCGAAGCCCGAATGAAAACATTTGAATCGTTGGGCAAAATTAATAAAAATAAAACGAAGGGCAATTAGTACTCCTCAGCTAAAATGTTTACACATCTTTAACCTGGAGCCTATCAACGTACTAATCTTGTACTGCCCCCCAAGAACTTATTTTGGGTTAAACTTCCCACTTAGATGACTTCAGTGGTTATTTTTTCCATACGTAGCTACCCGGCGGTGCCGCTGGCGCGACAACCGGTACACCAGTGGTATGTTCTATCCAGTCCTCTCGTACTAAGATAAAAAACCCTCAATTCTCAAACACCTGCGGTAGATAGGGACCGAACTGTTTCACAACGTTCTAAACCCAGCTCACGTACCATTTTAATCGGCGAACAGCCGAACCCTTGGAACCTACTTCAGCTCCAGGATATGATGAGCCGACATCGAGGTGCCAAACAACCCCGTCGATATGAACTCTTGGGGGTCATTAGCCTGTTATCCCCGGCGTACCTTTTATCCGTTGAGCGATGACCCTTCCACACGGAATCACCGGATCACTATGGCCGACTTTCGTCCCTGCTCGATTTGTCGATCTCACAGTCAGGCGGGCTTATGCCATTGCGCTCCACAGCTGAGTACTGACCAGCTTGAGCCCACCATTGTACGCCTCCGTTACTCTTTGGGAGGCGACCGCCCCAGTCAAACTACCACCCATACACGGTCTTCCTTCAAAAGAAGTAAATTAGTAGAGAGGGATAGAAGAGGGTGGTATTTCAAAGGTACCTCCGCAATTGGCTGGCGCCAAAGCATCCTAGGTTTCCCACCTATTCTACACAATCCACTCCCGGCTACAATGTAAAGTTGCAGTAAAGGTGCACGGGGTCTTTCCGTCTAGCCGCAGGTACTCCGCATCTTCACGGAGAATTCAATTTCGCTGGGTCCACATTGGAGACAGCGGGGAAATCGTTATGCCATTCGTGCAGGTCGGAACTTACCCGACAAGGAATTTCGCTACCTTAGGACCGTCAGAGTTACGGCCGCCGTTTACTGGGGGTTATGTTCGAAGCTTGCACCTCTCCCTTTTACCTTCCAGCACCGGGCAGGCATCAGACCCTATACGTCATTTTACAATTTTGCAGAGTCCTGTGTTTTTAATAAACAGTCGCTTCCCCCTATTTTCAGTTATGCCTCAGAAGGCCCCCCTTATTCCGAAGTTACGGGGTCATTTTGCCGAGTTCCTTCAATATGGTTCTCCCAAGCGCCTTAGTGTGCTACACCAGTTCACCTGTGTCGGTTTAGGGTACGGTCATTAATATTGGTCCTATTTCCCGGAAGGGGCCTCAGAAAATGGCCAATCCAATTGAGCCCATTTCATTCAACCACTCCGTCATCACCAATTGGCGTGGAACTATTAAACTCCACTTCCCATCAGCTTAGGCTTTCGCCTTCGCCTTAGGGGCCGGCTAACACTGCATGGATTAACCTTGTGCAGTAACCCTTGAACTTACGGCGACAATGTTTTTCACATTGTTTATCGCTACTCATGCCAGCATTCTCACTTCTGATACCTCCAAAAAATCTTTCGATTTTTCTTCCACGGCCTACAGAACGTTCCGCTACCATCTCCCCTTTTATACCCAATGGGGTAATCGAGAGATCCACAGTTTCGGCATATGGCTTAAGCCCCGTTACATTTTAGGCGCAGAAAAGCTTTAATTTCAATTGAAATCTCGACCGGTGAGCTATTACGCTTTCTTTAAAGGATGGCTGCTTCTAAGCCCACCTCCCGGCTCTCTTGGCTTCCCCACTTCCTTTCCCACTTAGCCATACTTTTGGGGCCTTAACTGGTGGTCTGGGCTCTTCCCCTCTCGACCATGGATCTTAGCACCCATAGTCTGTCTGCTGTGCTACTAATGGTAAGTATTCGGAGTTTAGTTGAAGTCGGTAAAGCTTTGGGCCACCCTAGTTCATCAAGTGCTCTACCCCTTCCATAGAATACACAGCGCTCTACTTAAATAGATTTCGCGGAAATCCAGCTATCTCTGGGTTTGATTGGCCTTTCACCCCTAGCCACAGCTCATCCCGGTATTTTGCAACATACGTGGGTTCGGTCCTCCGATATGTATTATCATATCTTCAACCTGGCCATGGCTAGATCACCCAGTTTCGGGTCTAATCCAGAGGACTGTGTGCGCCCTATTCGGACTCGCCTTTGCTGCGCCTCACCCCCAACGGGTTAAGCTTGCCCCCTGAATTAATTTGCTGGCCCATTATGCAAAAGGTACGCCGTCGCTTTTTAATGAAGCTTCGACTGATTGTAGATATTCGATTTCAAGTCTATTTCACTCTCAATTTTCATGATTCTTTTCACCCTTTCCCTCACGGTACTTGTTCACTATCGGTCATTGGTTGTACTTAGCCTTGGGGGGTGGTTCCCCCATTTTACCATTATCTTCAAACAAGATTTCACATGTCCCGTCCTACTTATTCACTTGCATATTTCTTCCCGTACGGGACTGCCACCCTCTTCGGTAAAACATTCAAGTTTTTTCCGGTGAAATAATTAAACTACTTGGCTTAATCCGCATTCGCTCGCCACTACTAACGGAGTCTCGATTGATTTCCTTTCCTCCGGTTACTTAGATGTTTCAGTTCACCGGGTACGCTGCGGAAGCCCCTAAAGCCCCCGCCACCCCTAATGGGTGGGTTTCCCCCTCGGATACCCACGGATCACAGTTTTATTTCTACCCGTGGCCTTTCGTGTTATCCTACGTCCTTTCTCTCCACCAATGCCTAGGGATCCATCGAATACCCTGCGATGTTTTATTTTTTATTTCTTCATAAAGAAAAAACCATGCTTTTTTATCCCTGTAATCTCTTTTTAATTAAATTAAGGTCTTTTTAACAAGCCGGAGAGGCGTCCATAAAAATTATTCTAATTTTTACGGCTGCCGTATTTACTTCGCCCTTGTTTTCTAGCTGGTATTCCCTGGAGATCCAGCGTACCACGAATAACTTTGTAGCGAACTCCGGGTAAATCCGGTGTACGACCTCCTCTAATTAATACCACTGAATGCTCCTGAAGATTATGCCCCTCTCCGGGAATATAACCAGTAATTCGGCGACCATTGGAAAGTTTAATTCTGGCTACTTTACGCTGGGCAGAATTAGGTTTTCGGGGGCTGCGGGTTAAAACTCGAAGACAAACACCCCGTTTTTGGGGACATTTTTCCAACGCAGCCGAAGGATTGCCTTTTCCTTTGGCCTCCCTTTTTTGCCGCAATAGTTGATTCGTTGTACTCATGGAAAACCTTTTTTATCTTATTTAATTCTTTTTAATATCCTTTTTTTATCTCCATAAAAAACAGGTTTTTTGTTTAATTTATTTCTAATTTTTAACGAACTATTTGGGTTAAGTTAAAATTTAGATAAATTAAGGTTAATCCAACCGCAGATTCCTCTACGATTACCTTGTTACGACTTCACCCCGGTTACTCACCTTGCCATGGTGATAAAATCCCCAAACGCCCCTTTTTTCATTTCCCCTCTGGGAAAGAAGATAAAAGAGATATTCGGCTAACTTTATAACTTCAGAAAAGATCAATTTCCGGGGTGTGACGGGCGGTGTGTACAAGGCTCGGGAACAGATTCACCGCAGCATGCTGATCTGCGATTACTAGCGATTCCAACTTCATGTTCTCGAGTTGCAGAGAACAATCCGAACTGGGATGGCTTTTCAGGATTTGCTCCGGCTCTCACCATTGCCTCCCTCTGTGGCCACCATTGTAGCACGTGTGTAGCCCAGCCCATAAGGGTCATGCGGACTTGACATAATCCCCACCTTCCTCCGGCATATCGCCGGCAGTTTCTTCCGAGTGCTCTCCCTAAAAGAAAGGTGGCAACCGAAGATAAGGGTTGCGCTCGTTTTAGGACTAAACCCAACATCTCACGACACGAGCTGAGGACAGCCATGCAACACCTGTATAGCAGTATATCCCCGAAGGGGTAAATGGGAGAAACCATTAAATTTCTCGGCTCCTATATGCAAGGGCTGGTAAGGTTCTGCGCGTAGTATCGAATTAAACCACATGCTCCACCGCTTGTGCGAGCCCCCGTCAATTCCTTTGAGTTTCAACCTTGCGGCCGTACTCCCCAGGCGGAGTGTTTTTGCGTTAGCTGATGCCCACCCAATTTTATTGGGGAGACATAACACTCATCGTTTACGGCATGGACTAACAGGGTCTCTAATCCTGGTCGCTCCCCATGCTTTAGCACTTTAGCGTCAGTTTTGCCCCAGATGGTCGCCTTCGCCGCCGGTGTTCCTTCTAATCTCCACGAATTTAATCTCTACATTAGAAATTCCACCATCCTCTGACAAACTCTAGTTTACCGGTATTACCATGCATTCCGAGGTTGAGCCTCGGTCTTTCCATAGGTAACCCTATAAACCGCCTGCGCGCGCTGTACGCCCAGTCATTCCGAATAACACTAGCCCCCCCCGTCTTACCGCGGCTGCTGGCACGGAGTTTGCCGGGGCTTCTTCTCCGGTTCATGTCATTATCTTCCCCGGTGAAAGGGCTTTACAACCAAATGGCCGTCATCACCCACGCGATATTGCTGGATCAGGCGTTAGCCCATTGTCCAATATTCCCTACTGCAGCCTCCCGTAGGAGTCTGGGCCTTTCTCAGTCCCAGTGTGGCTGACCATCCTCTCAGACCAGCTAAGGATCGTAGGCTTGGTGGGCCATTACCCCAATACTTATAACCAACTACCTAATCCTCCGCAGGCTCATCCAACAGCGAATTAATCTTTTATTATTATTCGGGATTCTCACCTCAAAAATTGAGTTCCCACAACCGAAGTGTGGTATGGTTATACCGAACTGTTGGGTAGATTCCCACGTTTTACGCACCCGTTCGCCATGCCTCCCCCTTAGGGGCGCATTCGACTTGCATGTATAAGGCATATCGCTAGCGTTCATTCTGGGCCAGGATCAAACCCATTTATTCAAACTATTGAGCCTATATGGCGCAACCTAAAACAAGGTCCAGCCAGTCAGCCAGAGCAGTACTCTGATTTAGGCATATTTAAGTAAATTTACTAATAATATCTATAATAAGGTAAACAATTTTAATAATAGCTAGGGTCATTGTGAATTATTTATATTTAACCCGGAATGGATTTCCGCTTTAACGGAAAAAGGGATTCGAACCCTCAACCTCAACTATGGCAAAGTTATGCTCTACCATTGAGCTATTTCCGTATTTAAGGTTTTTATTATTTCTTTCCTCTTGTTATAAAAAGTTAGAGAACTGTTACTGCCATTGAAATAATTTTCATAAATTTTCTTTGGCGTAGTTCCGTTGGAATAGGGCCAAAAATACGGCTCGCGACTGGTAGATTTTGAGTATTTAAAACAATACCTGCATTATTTCCAAACGAAATATAACTACCATCCGGACGCCGTGTGCTTTTTCGGCAGCGTACCACAAGGCATCGGTGCACCTCCCCTTTTGAAATTTTTCCCAATGGTCGAGATTTTTTAATAGAGACTGCTACCGTCTCCCCTACAGTGGCCAGTCCGCTGGGAGCTTTCCCGTAAACTTTAATACATTGGAGAGCCCTACCTCCTGAATTATCGGCCACCTTAAGCTTAGTATGAAAGTAAATCATATTTAATCGTTCTTATTTAGTGGCGGTTACCGGCTGAATGACTGCGTGGGGAAGTACCGGCATGGCGCCGCCTACTGTAGTAGCGGAAGAATGGAAACTTGTTTCTTCCTACTTTGGTAATTTCTAGAATAATGCACTAGCCCCTCCGCTTGGGCATAAAGTGTATGGTCCACCCCAATGCCCACCAGTTTACCTGGATGAATTTTTGTGCCCCGCTGGCGCACCAGAATTGTGCCTGATCTAACTCGGCTACCACCGAAGCATTTAACTCCCAGCCGCCGGCCAGCAGAATCCCGGCCATTTCGGGAACTTCCACCTGCGCGTTTTGTTGCCATATTTATTTAATTTTGGTTATCTATTTAAATGCTCAGGAGTAGATTTGAACTACCGACACAAGGATTTTCAGTCCTCCGCTCTACCAACTGAGCTACCTGAACCCTTATGTACCACTTATTTATAAAATAAATAATGGTTAAGCCTATGGAGGTGATAGGGGTCTTCTTATTGTGAGGGTAGGACTCGAACCTACGATCTCCAAGTCATGAGCCTGGCGAGTTACCGTCTACTCCACCTCACATTATTATATAAATTTCCACCAAAATGGCTGAGACCTTCCTGAAGTAAATCTCAGCCATTAGGGGAAATTCCAATTAAAATTTAATTTCAACGAAATCGAGAAAAAGCACGGTTCGCTTCCGCCACCTTATGCAGTTCATCCCGTTTTCGAATTGTAATACCTTCGTTTAAAAGGATATCATTAAATTCACCGGCTAATCTGGCCTCCATTGTATTTTCGCTGCGGCTACGGGCACTCTGGATAATTCAACGGAGGGCTAAAGATGTTTGCCGACGCAAAGGGAGCTCCACCGGAATCTGATGGTGATTAGCACCAATACGCCGCCGCCGTACTTCTATACGGGGGCGTGCGATTTCTAGAATTTCTTCTAGCAACTGATTCTCGGCAATTCTTCCTTTTAAAGGCTTATCCGGAAATTGCGATACCAGTTTTAATGCAAGACGTTTAAAAGCACCTTGTATAATCCGTTCCGCCAGCCGTTTCTTGCCGTTACGCATAAGGACATTTGTCAACCGTTTCCGAAGATTTGACTCAACAGTCTCTTTATCGACCGTAATTTTAGATTGAGGAATAGCTGTCATTATATTTATTGGGTTTTAAGTACTTTTAATGAATCACCACAGAAACAACGGTGATGGGGTTCTAAATGCCGATGGCAACGGATACAACGTTTAATGGAACGCTGCTTAAGCCGCCGGTGGCTATTTCGCATACCCCGTCGTGAAGAGGTTACTTTTTTTTTCGGTACTGCCATAGGCGTTTATTTTTATAATTTAAAACCCTTAGTTTTCGGGCTTTTAGTAAAATAGAAGCATCTAAAATAAATCAGAATCAGGAACCGAAACTATTTATTTAAGGGAGCATAATAACTGCTACCAACTTGCCTTCCGTAACCCAGGAAGGCGATTCTCCAGAGCAAGCTCTTTAAGGGTAATACGGGATAATCGAAAACGAGCTTCAACCCCTTTCCCCCTTCCAGTTAGGACACAGCGGTTTTTAATTCGTGTTAAGCTTCCGCTGCGGGGTAATTTATTTAAATGAATGGAAGCCATCCAACGTTCTTTTTGGGACAATGCCTCATTATAAATAATTGTCTGAAGAGCTTTACGCTTCAGCTCTTGCTTGCGAAAAAGTTTTCGTTTCTTTTGATCGCGTCTAATGCTATGTTTCATACTATTGTTATTATAATTGAAGGTATCCCATAATTATGAATACCAGTATCCCAGTGTTATAAACACCAGTATCCTAGTATGAAAAGAATAAATTCGAAAATAGTTATCATTTTAGTTTTGTTATTTTGAGTATAATTATTGTTATATCAATTTAAGATTTCTCAAATGGGGGCTCCCCCATTAAAACCTTGTCAGCTTCAAAGGAAAGCCAAGTGTAAATATTTGAACACTTCATCGTGGTTTATTTATTATAAATAACCCAAAGTTAAAAAGCAAAAATTTAAATTTAATTAAACACGGCCTGTATAAAAGCTCTTGTAGCCATGGATCGATGCAAGTGTTTTCAGATAACTCTGGTTTGCTGGCTTTAGAAGGGAAGCACTATTGTTTGCTTCTTTTAGAGACGTTTGCAGCCATTTTTCACTTTCCTCTAAAGAGGATGCAATAAATTGCCGAGATTCCACCATAGATTGCATCAGGAGCGTTTCATAGTCACCTACCACTGCATGCTCTTCCGATTTAAGCTGGTCCACCCCTTTGTGTCCTGCTTCAAGGCGTTTTTTTCTTATTTTAAGCGCTTTACCAAGAGATGGTAAAAGGTATTTTAAAGTAATAACGTAAAATGTCAAAAAGAAAAGAATCAACCAAAAAAGTTGAGACATAAACGTTACATGATCTAATTGAGGCATTAGATATATTCTGAGATGTTTGACTAAGGAGTAATTGAACGAAATATTATTTTAATGTAAACCATAGTTGACCCTTAATTATTGTAATTTAAATAACATTCCAGGTTAAAATTATGGTAAAAGTCTTTCTAAAAATTTATTTAATTAAAAACTGCAAATAAAGAGATTAAATTGATTAATGCAGGTGAATTGCGTCGTTTAGATACATACATGTTAGAATTGTAAACACGTATGCCTGCAGAAAAGCAATACCAATTTCTAGTCCAGTTAGCAGAAATACAATTAACAATGGCAATAGGTGCAGAATATAGAAAACACCACCCATCATCAGCATTGTCCAGCCGAAGCCTGCTAGAATTTTCAATAAAGTGTGACCTGCCATCATATTGGCAAAAAGTCGAATTGACAGACTAAATACCCGAAAGATATAAGAAATTAACTCAATCATAACCAGCAGAGGGGCTAGGAAAATTGGTGCACCTTTTGGTAGAAATAACGAGAAAAAATGAAGACCATGTTCCCGTAAACCAATAATATTAATACCCACAAAAAGCGCTAATGCTAAACCAAATGTAACAATAATATGGCTTGTAACTGTAAAGCTATATGGAATCATACCAATAACATTACTAAAAAATACAAACATAAATACGACGAAAATAAGTGGAAAATACCGATGACCTGATTTACCCAATTGTTCGTCAATCATATTAAAAACAAAACTATAACTTAATTCAGCTAAATACTGCCATCGATTTGGCACTAGTGTACTTTGATAACTACCAAATGCCAATAGAAGTGCCATGCTACCAAATACGAAAAGCATGAACAGGGATGAGTTAGTGAATGAAAGATTCAGAAAACCCAGTTTAAAAGGAATTAGGGCAATAATTTCAAATTGCTCTAGAGGTGTTGCAATCATATCAAAAATAGATGGAATCTTGTTAATGAACGAAAAGATATATAAAATAATTTAGATCCCTTTCTTTCCTAATTTTACTTTACCCTCAGGTAAATTAAATGCGGAAGATTTAGTGGATCCCATAGTAATAAGTTCATCCAAATTATTGTTGTTTAAATGAAAAAACTATTAAGGGTGATTTTAGGGTAGATTTTAAATAGTTCACCTTACTCTCCCGAGCCTGCCTAATAGGGCGGGAAAATCACTGTTGTGGTTAGTTTAAATATCTATTTTTATAGCTGACTTATAACTAAATACAGGCTCTTAGTTATATAAAAAAAAAGATATTTATAGGAAGCTAATAAATTTAAAATCTCTTTAGCTAATAGTTTATTTTAAAAAACCAGAGGTGGGATTTTATTTAATTAGTACTTTATTTTAAAAAACCAAAGGTGGGATTTTATTTAATTAGTACTTTATTTTAAAAAACCAAAGGTGAGATTTTGTTTAATTAGTACTTTATTTTAAAAAACCAAAGGTGAGATTTTATTCAATAGAAAAATTATCATAAAAATTCCCTAATTATTTAACTTATATCTTTAGCCGCAAATTAATTTTGTATAATAAAGCTCGCTTGGTGAAATTGGTAAACACGGCAGACTTAAAATCTGTTTTTCCCATAAAAGGGAAATACCGGTTCAAGTCCGGTAGCGAGTAGCCGATTGCGGATATGATGAAATTGGCAGACATGCCAGATTTAGGCTCTGGTGGGGTGACCCGTGGGGGTTCAAGTCCCTCTATCCGCAGCCACACCTTTTTCTTTATTTTTAAATAGATAAAAATAATAATAAAAAAATAAAGAATTTAAATACTTTTTTCTGAATTAACTTTTATGCCCTTTATGGAAATTTTTAGACTTAACCTTAATATTTAATATAGTGGGGGGAGGTACTGTACATTTGAATTAAAGAGTATGAAAAAATTGATTCCAGAATAAAGTGAATTAATAGCCGAAGGGTGGTGTTTCGAAATTTAAAATTAAATCCCGATGCAGCTTGAACTAACACTATTTTATA